AAATGGTCATATTCGGCATTCAGCACGACTACTTCAACTACATCGTGTCTGTCAAGTACTTGATATCCCAGTAATTCTACCTATTGCACTAGATGCTCAATCAAATTGGTTTGCAGGATTCTTTGATGCTGATGGTACCATTAGTATCGCTATGAAGCATCTACTACCTCAACTAAGTATTCGAGTAACTAATAAACTTCTACAAGATGTTTCCTCTTATAAGGTAGTATTTGGAGGAACTATATACTTTGATAGTAGTCAAAATGGTTACTATAACTGGTCTGTACAAAGTCGAAAAGATGTTATCATGATGCTAGATTACTTTAAATCAAGTACTTTCCGAAGTCATAAATCACGACGATTTTTCCTTATTGAAGAATATTACAGTCTTTACGATCTCAAAGCATTTAAACCTGACAGTATTCACCATAAAGCATGGCTAGCTTTCCTAGCTAAATGGAATAAGTTGATGATATAGTCCACCTTTCTTCTATTCATCCGCTCGCTTATATTAGTAGAAGAGAGAAGCACCCTGAAGTTTACATCCTCATTCTGCCTGGATCCGGTATCATAAGTCATATCGTTTCGACTTTTTCTGGAAAACCGGTCTTCGGGTATCTAGGCATGGTTTATGCCATGATCAGTATAGGGGTTCTTGGATTTCTTGTTTGGGCTCATCATATGTTTACTGTGGGCTTAGACGTTGATACCCGTGCCTACTTCACCGCAGCTACCATGATCATAGCTGTCCCCACTGGAATCAAAATCTTTAGTTGGATCGCTACCATGTGGGGGGGTTCGATACAATACAAAACACCCATGTTATTTGCTGTAGGGTTCATCTTTTTGTTTACCATAGGAGGACTCACTGGAATAGTTCTGGCAAATTCTGGACTAGACATTGCTCTACATGATACTTATTATGTAGTTGCACATTTCCATTATGTACTTTCTATGGGAGCCGTTTTTGCTTTATTTGCAGGATTTCACTATTGGGTAGGTAAAATCTTTGGTCGGACATACCCTGAAACTTTAGGTCAAATCCATTTTTGGATAACCTTTTTCGGGGTTAATCTGACCTTCTTTCCCATGCATTTCTTAGGGCTTTCGGGTATGCCACGTCGCATTCCAGATTATCCAGATGCTTACGCCGGATGGAATGCCCTTAGCAGTTTTGGCTCTTATATATCCGTAGTTGGGATTTGTTGTTTCTTCGTGGTCGTAACAATCACTTCAAGCAGTGGAAAGAACAAAAGATGTGCTCCAAGTCCTTGGGCTGTTGAACAGAATCCAACCACACTGGAATGGATGGTACAAAGTGCTCCGGCTTTTCATACTTTTGGAGAACTTCCAGCTATCAAGGAGACGAAATTCTATGTAAAGTAAAAGAAGAAAGGGTCGGTCGCCGATTGCTACTAAGAACCTAACAGAACCATGATCTTCCAATAAATTGAGTTAGTACTGATTTCTTCCTTGGAATAAAGAAGAACTGAAGAACCTAATGGATCTCAAAAGTTAGAGTGACACAACATTCTCATTATATACGAGATTTCCACTGACAGAAAGCATTCCCTTTAGCAGTTAGGACTGAAGCTACTCTTCTTACCGAAGAACCCCTCACCTTGACTTCAAGCAGGATTGAATCACTAGTAGCAGAAGGGGACTCAGGCTTCTCGGACTGTGACTCCTACATCTGCTTTGTTTTCTTCAGTTAGCTCTTGTCCTAAACCTGGGCGCTCTATTATGTTATTCATTCTCGATGCTTTGATTCGGCTCTATTGATATGACTCCAACCATTGAAGAATAGAATAGACTGTCTTGCTCAATGTGCCAGGGACCAGTCCAGACAAACCCTTTTTGCATGAGCGGGGGGTTCAAGAGAAAACCCGCCAAAATGATGGGCATACACGCTACGAACTGGATCCGTACATAAAGGAGAAAGGTGAGGGTTTACGGGCCGGGAACCAGGTGAGCTGAAAGCGAACAGTGGTCTACGAGAAGGCGAACCCAAGTACGTAGATCAGCACGTCGCTCTCACCATCTTGTTTGTTCTCTTTGCGCGCTTCACTTTTTCTAAAAAGGGGTGAGTACGAGATCTTTATAACAAAGGGACTCCCGGTTCAATTCAATGATTGTAATGTAACTTAGTAGCTCCCACAGATAGAAGAACCCCATCATTAGGATGCCAGACGATGGGTTAAGCTCCTAAGATCGATGAAAGCTTCTAGTGAGATCCTTATATAAGGATTTCAATTCCCCAGCTCTCTAAGAGGATCCCTTGCGTGCTATGTATACGGGCCTCTCAAATCCAAGAAAATTAGATCAAGCAGGAACCCAGCATAGGAGTCTTATACTTTTCGACTTGGGAGATTGCATAAGGAGAGCACCCTTCTTCTACCTCGGTGATTGAAAGGGTTTGGGAACAACACGAAGGCTATTTGACCAATGTTAGGCGCTTTCTCAGACACCAGTCTTCCTATAAGAGAGGTTTCTCAACAGAACGAGCGATTTTCAATTCAAGGGAGTAGTGTCCCTTATACAACAATTTGATATACTCTAGAATTCATTCTAGACTTTGAGACATGCATGAAAGGCTCAATAAATAGGATCTTAGTGATCTCATTCGCTTAATGAATCTAGGGCCTCCTCTAGGTTTGCTTTAGCACCTTACTAAGGTCTTGTCAGAGCCTACTTCTTCCATAATCGGCTTCTTTTTAATGCCCGACTTCCACTTATTGGGCAGAAGCTCAAGAGAGCTGGGAAGATCATGTACAGATGAACCTTTGACTCTCTCCGATCTCCTGTGTGTGGTACTAATCGGTCTGCTCTATCTCTATTCTATTATCTTATGTGATTCGTACAATCAAACTTCTTTTGAGGGTAGCCTCCTTCTTTCAATGAGGATTCTTCTAGCAGCAAAAGAAGATACTACTATTTAAGTCCAATCCTGCTTCTATAAATAGTTATGCATTAATTCAATTCAATCAAATCCTTTATTATCGAATTGACTTAGATGATATTCGGAATCCCTGGCCCTCTCTCGAGTAACTTAGGACCCTGGGAACCAAGCTTAGAGGTAGTACTTACGCGAAGCACGTCTGACTAAGAAATGTAAGCTATTACTGCGTCGGAAAGACAAGCTTTGGCTCGACAAGCTTGATCCCTGATGAGCGTATAAATAAGGGTTTCGGCTCATGTTTGGGCCGGGGGATAGGGCGGTTGTTAACTCCCGTTTTTCAAGCTTCTTTTTGACCAATCCGCTTCAGCTGGTGGAGGAACCAACCCAACATGGAATTACACCTTTTTGAGCGATTGCTTTGATTTGATAAAGATTTACCATTTCTGTGTACGAATATCCCTCTGGAAAGACACTTTTCGCCTCTACGTAAACGGATGAACAATATGGGATAAAAAATATCATATAGTTAGTTTAGTTTTGGATACTGAACCCCAACCGTTCAGGTGCACAAATTTGCTCTTTCAAAAAGTACTTCGCATAAGGGGAGTGCCCCGGTAAAGTCGCTGCCCCCTTGGGGGATTTCCCGCTTGAAAGCATCTCACATGGTCTAGCATTACAAAGTTTGAAAAGTATGATATGTGGAACCACGATGATAAGTTTCATAGTTGGGATTCTCTCTGAATGAGAAGTCTCGCATCTTGGCATTCCGCCTGTGGCTAATAATGAAATAGAGAAAGTTCCTTTATGATAACGCGCACTGGCGTTGGCCAGCGGATGGCTACACTTTTGAGTGTTATTTCGATTTTGTATGCAATGAAGGTTAAGGGAAATCTCAAACAACGGATATAGGCTTCGGCCAATGGTGCTCTTTGAAGCTTTCTTTCTAAGGAACCAAGAGAGGTGGCCAAACCAACCCAAGCTATAGAGATGTTCCACAAAGATCTTACTTTTTGCTCTGTGTAGACGAAGAGACAACTCTTTGAACTAGAAAGAAGGTACCGGCCGTACCTATACAGATGAAGAAGTACCAGAACATGGCGCAAATTCCACCCACACCCCTGGATAAGATAAGGGATCTCTCAGTCTGGTCTGTTTCCAATAGAGCTCTTCCCGGAATTGGTATATCTTTTATTTGTGTATATCTCGTTCAAGGTAGGAGATTGCCCGATTCCAAGTATTCTTGTTTTTTCCTTAGTTGTTAGCTGTCGGCTGTACTTTTCCTTATGGCTTTTAGCTGTTTGTATGTCTGTGACTGCAAACTCCTTAATGTAGAGTCCTCTCTTTCTCATTAATAAACCAATCTTCCCTGGTATAAGGGAATTCCGATTGAAGAATGTTATTTTTCTTTTTCTATAGCTGAAATGAACCTTCTTTTTGAGAGGGAGGACAAGTCCAACATCTCCCTTCCCTCATATAGAGGGCTGCTTAATTTGAAGAAAGTACCGAGCGCGTAATAAATCCACCAGACCAAGCTCTCTTTGGTCGCCTACATCTGCTACAAAGAAATTGAAAGAGAAGAAATTATTGGCTATGAATATCCCATCCACTATATACTCCGGGAATTCCTGCATACGAGCACTTTTGTTTTGAGATCATCCCACAGTCATAAGCATTCGTAAGATAAGAAAAGCAGTCAACTGAGTTCTGAACGAATTAGCTCTCTATTTATGCACCCTCTTTGAGACTAGGGAAGGCCATCGAAGCACTTAGGACTGAAACTGCAATTGACAACTGCAGGATGGAACTCACTTTTTGTGTAAAAGCTTGAAAAAGAACTTGCTGGGGACTCTAACTGGATCACTGCGACCTCCCACTCCAAGAGGCAGGTCAGGAGAAAAAATTAGGACTGCCAGAGAACTGGTTGAAAACGCTTATCTACGACAAAGCGCTCCGCGGGCTACTCAACTAAGTCGATCCTTATCTACGAACATGGTTCGCTAACACTCTAACTTTGGATTTTTAAAGAAAAAGAAGGTTTTCCGGGACCAATGCCTAACTCCCTTTTCTAGTCTAGAGGGCAAGCAAAGAAGCTTCTAATCCTTAATCCTGAGATCAGGAGCCCCATCTTAATTAAGCTAGTTCCTAATGCTATAGCAGTAGAAGTCGGAGTAGCGAGAGTCCAGTAGGAGTAGCTAAAAGAGTAGTTCGGCAGGGACCACCAACACAAGCTAGCGCCCTACCTATAATAGTCAGAGAAGGTGTGGTAGAGCATGCTTAATGCCAAAGAGTAAGGTTGACCGGTCGGGCGTTCTCTTCAATCTAGCTAAACTCCTTTCAGAGCAGCTTTACTGATTATTAGGCTTCTCCTGCATCTATAAAAGCTACGCCCTTAGAATCTGTTTCATCTGTTGAATCAGAATTCGTGGAATCGGGCTAAGCCCTTGAACCCTGGCTTTCGGGTCTTTTTCTTTTTATAGGCTTCCCCAAGGCCTCCCTTATCTTTAGGCTAGACGAGAAGGAAGGCTTTCAGGGACCAATCCTACACCCCTAACTCCAAATAAGTCTTCGGCCGGGGGAAGGAAGAAGGGAGCGGCACCACACGCATATGATGATGCTTGCCATCGATTCGCTTGAGCGAGCCAATAAGCTTTCGGTTTAAATGCCTATGCTTGGGCCCCAAAAGCATGCTATGCTCAAAGGGAGGTCGGTCCGAATTCAACTATATCGGGCAAATCTTTCTGGCTAAAGGCGTGGGCAGGGAAACTCTCTCTTCTTCGGCCAACATTCCGACGCCTGATTGACGCCTGGACCCATTGGAAAAACTTCCTGTTCATGGCATCGATTATAGATTCCACGTCGGACAGAGAACCCTGCAAAATATCACACTCTGTAAGCAAACCCCCCCACTTTCAAGGTTTTATCCCATGCAATAGGCAGAAAGTCCTCCATGGCTAATGGGTGTTAAAGGCGCTAAAGTGCCAAAGTCTGAGCATTGTCTGTTTCGCGGCTGGAGACTCTCAGACGGCTATGATCGGACAATAGAGTATGTAAGATATAGCTCGTGCCTCTTAGGCTTAACAAGATGGGGTTCGGATGAAAACGGATCTCGCTAATCCAGTCGCAGCGCCTGGCCCTTCTTTCAATTGGGATCCATTCTCAATTGCGGGCTACGAGTCTCAGGCTGAGGAAAGGCCTCCCCCGAATGCGGCTCAAGAGGCGCTGCCGCAGGCGCCAGCACCGGCGGAAGTTGCCCACCCCGCTCCCAACGAAGAGGAGGTTTGAGAAAGATCCCCTCGGGAGTGAAAACATATGTATAAGGGCTCTCTACCTCCGTTCGAGAGACTGGGAAACGTGCTTGGTTCTGAGATTGCTTCTTTCTCCGTGTGCGGTGCAAATGCTGTAGTAAGGAGGGAGAGTTTTTGATGACCTTTCCAGGACTTTTGTTGATGCCCGATCCTGCTGAGAGCTCCAACACACCTCTTTTGAACGAGATGCTACTGCCGGTCGCTTTGCTGTCCTTGCCAGTTGTTTCGCTCCTTAGGTTGGTCACTTCCTTTTCTAACACCAATTGTTAGCTTCGATGGGAAAGAACTGGATCTCTTATCCTTTAGACTAGAATCCGCTTTCTTGCCTAAGATGTCGCCTAAAAGACTTTTCTTTCTGGCCGGATAGTCAATCAATATGAATCGCAGCAGGAATGATTAAAAGAAAACAAATAGCAACTACATCAAAAACCTCTATTCTTGACGTGAACGTCCATTACTTCTTTCTTAAAAATAATTAGATCCTCTTCCTAGAGAGTTATAAGTCGTCCATCGGCCAAAGTCGTGTAAGAGCCATCATTTCGGTATCCGCCTAAGGGTTACTCTCCTGATTCTGTTTCTGTTACGAAAAATATGTCCTCATCCTCGGCCAGAGGTACTTCTGCGATCCAATAGCCCTAGAAAAGTGAAAGACTATCGGTGTAAAGACTCTCAGCCAGTCGGGAAAACCCCTCTATCTTTTCAAGTCCCATTCCATTGGTGGTGGGAGGAGAAGGGAGAGCATGAAAAGGAAAGAGCGAAATACCTGTAAGGACTAATAATGATTCTGACAGTTATAGATTCGATAGGGGTATCACTGCATTCCTGTATAGTGACTCCAGGCGACAGAGCAACCTTAGCATACCAGTGAACTAAACGCAGCCACTCTGTATTAAAGGAAATGCGGAAGCTGGTGAAAAGTCTTGCTTCAAAGCTCTTCTAGGTAAGTGAAGCGTGACCACCTGCACTCCATCTATTGGCTTGTACAAAGACCTAAGGAACCGAACCTCCTTATAGTATAGATAGAGGCTCACCTTCTATAGAATATGTCATTACCGGCTTTCTTGCTTTCAAGAGTTTGAGTTCTAGCAGTGAACTACTTTTAACTCGACTCAATAACTTGCCTTGCAATCCAAATCTCCCTAACAGTCTAGTCTCTGCACGTTTATATCTTCTCAAAATTCCTACAAACAACCCATTCGTGCGCAAATAGGTGAACAGGCAAACGAGGCAGTCCAAACTGGCACCAAAGACGTCTCTTTTTCGGTAGAGAAATTAGGCGTCCATTTAAAAATACGCATAGTAACAGCGCCAATATACCAAACGGTACGGGAATAAACCCGGAGATAGTCCTATTCACAATTAAGCTTGATGAGTAAGTGACGATTATCTAGCAAACCCACATTAAAGTCAGAGCGGAAATCCAACGAGAGGAAATACTTTTGCAGATCTTCGACTGATGGACGGCCTTGTTTCGGATCCGATTTATTGAACCCCTGTGAAAATTTGCCGATCAAAGTCCACCCATATGGACTGATCAATTGATTAATATGACTGTCCTCAAAGTTCTTAGTCAGATCTTCACCTGGGCCTTCAATGCCACTAGTAATAGACTTAGCCCATGAGTTTATTCAACGAGAAGAACAGCGGATGAAGCACGATCCCCGTGGCCTCTTTTAAGAAAGACCTTGTTTTCGTTCTCTCACCAACTTGAATAGTTAACTTTACTTTGAAAGCTGTTCTTGCTCTCTAGGCTTTCACGGGAGCTCTCTCCATCAAACAAGTTCCCATGTGTCCTGAACGGGAGACAGAAAAGGCGCCCTTATACTGACGTGGTGCTTGGACGCCTATCAAAGTACGGAGTGGGGGCTATGCTCATATGGATCAGGTAGGATCTTCTTCCTTTGCTACTAAGAAGCTTAACCTGCTAGCTCAATCTTGTTCATTCTTTGCTAAAGAAAATGGGGTGGGGTACTTGTCCTATCGAACAAGCTTCCTCTATTAAGATTAAGCTTACGCCCGTCCTCATTATACTTTTATCAACTCGAATCGAAAGGGTCGCCTTTGGAAGGACTAACTTACCGATACATCCTTCGGTGTCATCGATCAGTCTCGTGATGAAAAAAAGTATTTTTTTAGGATGCGATGGTTCTTTAGCTAATGATGGTGAAAGACGGACTACGTGCTTTCATTATCACCGATGCTTTCAACGGCTAGGGTGAGACCCGGTCTTAGCTCTTTGGACTTTTCAAACTTAGACATATCGCTCATCGGGGCAGAACCCGCTCCTCGAGAAAGCAAGCATGAAGTTTCTGGACACCCTTCCTATAGGTGCAAATCCTGAGATAGGGCGAAAAGAAGAGGAGAATAGGTGAAGTCCCGGTAAGCAAGCCTTTCACCTCGGGGCAACAAGACAAGCCCGATTCGCCTCGTTTAGTTTCATGACAGGGTTGGCTCTCTGGAATGGTATGCCATCTTGCTGCTTTGGCATAAGGTAGGTCTTTCTTAGAGGGCTGCTCTGCTGTGGTGTCTGGTTGCGACGCGCCCGGGAACTAAATGTCGATATCGGTTTTTGAGCTGAAGATTCCATTTTTCTTATCCGGAGAATCTTGACATCAGAGATGTGGTAATGCAACTCTATACTGAGACTGGCTACCGCTAAATGAAAGGAATAAAGCACAGCATATTAACCCTATATGTATCACCGGAATCGGTAGGTTAGACATTTGAATAGCACTTATCCTCTCCATTTAGTAATTGAGTTCTTTCACTTTCCATTTTTTGGTAAAGTTCCATTCATTCCCCGAATCCATCTGCACCCAGCCAAAAGATGAGAGAGAAGGGGGCCCCTGCCCCACTATCCAAGTTAGCTCCTCCATACATGAAGATCTACCCGACAGTGGATTTTTTTTCATCCAAATTTATTCCCTAATCCGCATCGCTATATCCTTAGAAGACTTGATCTTTTCCATACACCAGATCAAGATCAATGCGCGAGAGACTGAATTATACTTAGCGATGTATTCCAATGCTAAAAACCCGGGCTTACTAGTAAATCTACTACTCACACTTATGGCATAAGCCATGTCCGGTCGATTTGCTCCAGTTTCACCTAACTAAGTGTACTATGGGAAATTATCTTAGGGCAATTCGAGAAAGTCTCAAAGAACATCTATGAATGGATTCGCGCCTTCGCTCTTCGATTGGGATCCACAGAACCTTCAAAGTCTCACACGGGTTCTTCACACGATCCTGATCGCCGGGCTTATGAGAACGAGCAGCGCGCACACCTGGAGCTCGAATTCCTGGCGTTTCACCGGGATGAGATTCTCAGGAACTATGAGGCCGAGTTCCAGCGGTACTGCCAGACCAAAGCGGGTGACAAGCAGCAGCAACATAGGAAGCGTACCCGCGAAGACGAGGAGGAGAGTCACACTCATCCCTCAAACCAGTCGCCTCGCCGTAATCGCAATAAGGATGGTCACCGGTTGAGGAAATCACCATCTCCTGCCCATTCTGTACGGCGTCATGATCGTACAGCTTCTAAAAAGGTGAAAAGTAGTGTTGTTCGTACTCCTTCCATTAAGAGGGAGAAGTCGCCTTTGTCGACTCATCAACCGAACGATCCCGTGTTTGATCCACTTAAGGAACTCAATGCTATATTGGGTTCAGAACACGGTGGTGACACTCCCAACCCTTTTATTCCAGCTATACGGGATTACCAGTACCCGAAGGACTTCAAGATGCCGGATGAAATCCCAGAGTATAATGGCACTACTGACCCGTGAGATTTTTTGCATCCCTACAAAGGGGTCATGGAGGTCCCCAAGGCTACCGACGAGATTCTGTGCAAAGCGTTTGCTATCACTTTTTGGGGAAAGGCTCGTCAATGGTTTGACGACCTACCCCGAGGGAGTATAAGGAGGTTTCGCGACTTGGCTGCCTCTTTTCTTTCCCGGTTCTTTCAGCTCAAGAAGTTCACTAAATCTTCTGCCGACTTGATGAATATTCGGCAGGGTAAGGATGAGTCTTTGGGTGATTTCTTCACTCGTTTTAACGAAGAAAGCCTGCAGGTGGAGAATCGCACCGACCAACTTGTAATCGCAGCCTTCATGAATGGACTTAACCCGGGACAATTCTATTCCAAGTTGGTCCAAGAGGCCCCGACTACAATGTCTCGTTTAATGGCGTTAGTCGAGAATTTTGCAAAGGGAGAGGAGAGAAGAAATAAAGGGCAGCCGAGAGTGTTATGTCAAAAGGATGGCATGGGATAGGCAAACACGGCAGAGAGTTTGTGTCCGAGGGGGCTCGCCAATGTGGAAGTGCGCTTGCGATTCCAAAGGGGTTGAAATAAGTCCCTTCCGGCCGGTTGAGCCGCTAGCAATCTTAATCTTGTAAAAGCATTGATAAGGGGTTTGACGGCACAGGGCAAAGTACCTAGAAGAAGAATGGAACTTGGAAATGAGGTAAGGTAAAAGGCAATGTCTCGCTTAATTACGATTTCGCTTGTTCCTCAGTAGCTCAATGGTAGAGCGCGGCAATGAATACCGAGTTAGTGGATCCCTTCCATGGCGAAGGGTTAAGACCCGGATGATCCCTGGGTCAGCAGTTGAACTAAGAACCCGTTCGCTAAAGTCCTGGCTGTCTAACCCGTTGGAGAATGTCAAAATCGATCGAATGAAAGAGGGGCAGCTTTCCTTTCTTTACCCGGTAGTACCGAAGCCAGTAATTGACGGCTGGAGGGAGCTATCCGACTCTGTCAGGAGCAGGCTAGGAAGTTCCGTACGTGACATTTCTTTCTGGTTTGAGAGAGTCCTTGTATTCCTTTCCAAGAGTACTCTGTATCCAAAGGCTAAACTAGTGGGTTATCTAGGTAGTTAATGTAGCGAGGCCCCGCCGAAAGAAGGCATCGATCATTTGTTTCTCGACTGCTTTTCGTGCAAAATTTCACAACCGAGATCGCAAGCATGGATCAAAGACGGAATTTCCTCAAAAAGAAGCGCTATCGATACAAAATGCTATAACGATTCACTAATGGAAGTCTTTCGATGATCCAGCTACTCAGACTGGACTCCTTTACTTAGTGGGTAGGAATGAAAGATCGAGTTAGTTATTCACAGAGCTACCACTACTTGAGCTTACACCCGGACTCTTACTGTAGTCTTATTTCCAGTATCCTATAAAAGAGAAATACAAGTCCGTTTTTATATTCCTTATAGCACGGGTATAGATTACCTCACGGGATGAACTTCTTAAGTTATATTAATACCAGAATCGGGTGTTCAAGTCATTACCATTCAAGTCTCAAGCTTCCGGCAACCACTTCTCCCAAGGCTTTCCCCTTTTCACCGACAGAACAAGACAAAAACAGGCTTGCAGGTATAGCTTGGCTTAGGAAGGGATCCCCACACAACTATTAGCATGCCCCGGACGAGACAACAACTCTTTCAAAGGTGGGATTCCCAAACCCCTATTCAGATTAGCCTAACATTCTCATTCTCGGAAAAGGAGGTCAACATCATCACTTTCAACTAGGGTTGGCATTCCAATCGCGGGAAGGAACAACAAAGCCAGCTCTTCTTTCCTTTCTCCTCAGCTCGATGGGCAGGCTTACGGAAAGACCAGATGCGGATAGCGGATATTGATTACAAAACTCCTTAATCGCTTAGACAACCTTCTAACTCGCTGCAAGGAGAGACTGGGAAGCGTGACTATTCTGAAGTAAGAGGTATCGAGAGTAGCCAGAGGCTTATAACATAGAAGAATGGATGGATGCCCGGTCTTTTTCTCTCGAAGTAAACTCTTTTAATAGAAAGAATCTCTCGCTGGTCTAGCTCCTAAAGAAGTAGGGCGATCAGTCGAATCAGAACCTAAAGGTCTGGTAAAATTTCCTTGAATCTGAAAGCTATGGCAGCTAGTCAGCTTAACCTGCCTGTCCGCGGAAAGAAAAGAAGGATAGTTGGTAAAGGGGGCCGCCCAGAGTCGAAGTCGTGTAACCGTGTAACTAAGCACATAACGTATAGGATAACTAGAAAGGCTTGTATGACTGAATTGAGTGTATCGTCCATGTACGTCTAAAGTAGGAGCACCTAAAGCTATGACTTGATGAATATCCGTAATGCATCTCCTGTTTTGAAGAAAGGGGCGTCCAGGACATCTTATAAAAGAAAAGCTAATGCATCGGTGAAAACAAAACTAGAGTGGGAGTGGTGACAAGGAAAAAGCTTTCTGTAACGTGAAGTTTACTAGGAAACTTTTCGAAATCTTAGTTCTTTGATCTAGATTGAGAAGCTTCATTCCCAACCTATACGCCTGGGGTAACCATCCTATACATATACGGTCTTGTTAAAAGGCTCAGGCCACTCCTATAGTGAAGATAGCCAGTAAAAAGGAAGTCTAGTTCTTGCAGTTGCGGAAGGGAAGCTCTTTCTCGTGCTATAAATAGTAAAAAGAAGGCAATAGCTGACCTTTTCTATTCTTGAAGAAAGAGTCCCGCACTAAAGCACTCGACCCAACCTCGTACAAAAACAATTGACTTTCCTTAATGGCAGCAGTAAGAGCTCCTTCGGACCCTTCCTTTCTAGTAAAAAAATTCCTTGAAAAAGTGGCCCTTACTGCACTCTTAGTTGAGTAAGGATACTCCCATTTTGAGTTCTCTCTTTCCTCCTACTGTATGGTTATAGAAAAAAGGACAGACAATAACTAATTAGAGGGCAGCCGTCTTCTTTCTCTTTGTAGTTGGGATAGCGGGCAGGGTTAGAGGAAGCAAGGGCGGATAGGCTAGGATTAGATGTGGCTTATAGACGAGGAGCTGAGGATAGTCGAAAGTCTTCTTTTTCCCTTTCTTGATGGATATGCTTACTTGGCCTAAGGCCTGTAACTAACTCACAAGGATATTTACTGGGTTATATATTATATATATACTATATTATATACCCATTTCGAGCTCAATGTAATCGAGCCTTATGCAGCCTAGAAGCGCTGGGAAGGTATTAGCCTTATTGACAAGTAGCTCACTAGGAGCAAGAGAAAGGCCTGACTTTATTCAAGACGAGAAGCAGGAAGAGAAGATTGAAGATTGCTGATTTACCAACATTTGGGCTTCCAACAATTGTGACTTTGGGAAGAAGATGATCAGGGATATTCTTAGTAGTCATTTTAGGCTTCGTGCTAATTTCCTTTCGATTGGCAGTTTCATCTTCGATTGTCAATTGACGAGACAAATCATCAGAGAACTCTCTAACAGCTCGTTTAGCTTCAAGTTCGAGCACTTTCAAATCGAGGCTCTCTTCCCCGTCAGACTCTTCTAAAAAGTAAGAATCTTCAACATCACTACTAATCTCCTGCAATAACAATTCCTCTTCTTCACATTCACTGTTAGAAGAAACTTGCGAGTGCCGACACGTGAAATTCTACCAGTGGTGGCGGAGGGTGTAGTTCCAACTCCAACGTATGAAGAAAGATCCGAAGATAGGAGATGCAGACGCCTAACCAACAGATTCTGTTACCCCCGAACTAACGGATTCCGTTTTTCCAAATCTTAATACTTAAAAGAAGAAAGCCCCGTGCTTTGTCACAGTGCCGAAAACTCAATGAACCGGTGATGAAAGAGCAACAGGATTCTCGCCATGAAAACCCTAGTGCATCTAGGGGTTTCCGACAGAACAAAGATTTTGCAGCGGCAGTTGATATCAATGCTGAGCGCCCAGGAGATTATACTCATAACCCTACTGCTATTGGACTACCACATGCCCAGCGAAAAGAATCTCTAACCCAGCAGCGACAGAAATCGAAGGTTTGGATAGAAAAAGGTAAAGCAACTGACATCCCTTCTTCCTCTACTGACAAAGTCTTATCTTCTGCGCCACTATTAGAACAGGTTGTCTCGGACTACCCTTCGCCGCCATTAGAGGATGGGATTCAAACTAGGGTTTCTGCAGGCTATGATTCTGCGCCTGTAATTATCTCCGAAGCGGTGTACGAACGAGCCGAAACGTAATATTCCAATAATATAAAGAATTTATTCTATTAGTTGAAGAAAGCAGTGAGTACAACGAACGAGTAAGAAAGCTAGTAGCTAGGCTAGGAAGTGACAAAGGACGGTTCTCAAAGCCATTCGATTTACGTGGAGTCAAGGCTGTGATCCGAGGGCGTAAAGCGAGAAGAACAGCTAAAACAAAAAATGAAAAAGACTGAAAAGCCTTCCACTTTCATATGAAATGATAGAGAGGCGGACATAACGAATAGACTAGGAGACTGCTCTACGGGATAAGAGAATGTACCACCTTAAGGAAAAAACCTCACTAATCTATGACCACTTCTACTCCAAGAAAAACGAACTAAAAGCCTGTTCTCACCAAAAGCTAATTCGATGCCTGGAATTAGAGTTCCTTCATCAATATACACTGCATCCACGGAAGGCTAGCTAGTAGATGACCAGATGTTCTAATGGAGAAAAGGGCCAAGTCTTTGACTTAAGAGAGGTCTTCCTTCTGCCCTCTTATCTGGTATGAGCCGGACTAGCACTTCTTATTAGTTAAGTAGAGAACGCTACCGGCCCTGCCATCTTGCTTTCAGCTCTGTTCCCGTGCCCGCGTCTTTTGCCTTCGTATAGGGTTCCGCCTCTCGAAAATACAATACTGGAAGAACCTTGACATGACCCTTTACTCAATTCCCGGCTTCTCTAGTGGGAATTCTGATCCCGAATAACTAAATAGCTGAGGATGCCCATGCCCAGTAGCTTCTCTTTCAGCTTCTTAACCGCGTGGGGGCTTCTCCGCTTCAATTGAGCAGCTGAACTCGTTGCCGAAGCCCTTCTTCGCGCACAGCAAGACCTGGTTTGTTGAGTGCTTCTTGCCGCAATCTGCTCTTGGCCTATTAGGTTTGGAACTCGGATCCATATGGGAGAGTGGCGGATAGCTCATCTCACGATGCCGTTAAAGTCAGCTATTCTCTTCCGCTCGTAGTGGCCTTAGCTGATGGAATCCCGCTCGTTGGCCAGTGATAGTACAGGGGAGGCTTCTTTCTTTCCGTAAGAAGATATGAAGCTGCCGGCCCCTTAGCTTGTGATATCGGCGATTGAAGGAGTTTCATGTTTGCTGATAGCCTAGCCTGACTTTCCTGGAACTTTCTCCTCTTCTCTATTCTAGAAGGAGAGCGGATAAGACATTCTTACACGGCGGGACAAATCCTTATTTTGAAATTGAAAGGACCTAAAGAACCCTCCTCGGATAGTGATAGGGCCAACTCTCTCTTCTTATTTTTTTGTTTGTTAAGCTAAGGCAAGCATGCGCAGTATCGAGCGCCTGCTGGACGGGGTAAATTCCTTTGTATCGAGGGGCTGTGAAGGTTCGACTCCGGGTGAAAGCCCTGGGTTGCGTAGATAAAGAATAATGGAAGTGGTAAGGCAACGGGAACATCAGCTCCACGGAACAGATTGGACAAACCAACCATAAGGCAAGGCTCAAACAATGACAGTTTCAATTTAGGTTTCCTATCATAGTTGTTCTAGAAGATCTTATTCTCCAATCTTCAATAACCCCTATCAACAGTCTAATCTATACTTTTAGGAGAAGCAGAGCTTTATCGAGGCCTTTCCGATTGATCAATCATCACCGCTACTTTGACTCTCGAACAGAAGAGACGGAAGAAGCGGAACATTTCATATAAGCCCCTAACAGCTTTCACCGAGTCTACCTTTAGAGCGACTTACCCTCGAATACAGGCTAACCAAAAGCTACAAGCGCACAGTTCGGCAAGCAAACGGGAATCAATCAAGACGCTGCATATAAAGAAGTGATCTACGACCTTCCCTAATTTCATGAGAACTCTTGCTCTTAGAAGTCAAAGAAAGCCCTAGAGCACGGAAACGGAACTATAAGTCCTAGCCCCGGAACAAGAAAAGTCTAACTTCCTTCACTAGATGCGGCTGTGGGAGCTCTTTCTAGCTAGCTTCTTTGCCCATTATTTTCGGTGTAAGAAACAAAAGTGCCCTTCCTCGTTCTCGTTGTCTACGGCTTAACTTCGTATATAGCCCGATATTCGCTATAACGAGAATATTCCCGGCCTGTCGGGCTATGTTTTGATATGATCAGTTTCTTCCTTAAGAACTTTAGAACTAGAGCCATCCTAACTCAACTAGAACGTGCTTTAGACCATCCGTAACTGCTTTTTTCAGAGGACCCTATCAAGGCAGTCTAAACTCTCAACCAAAGGAAAGAAGAAAGAAGTCTTTGGATCCCCCGCCTAATCGGCATCAAGGAGAATCTCAGGTTGAAGGCCGCATATCTTTTGATAAAGCAAATCCTCCTCCGGTAAGGGCAGAAATCCAGGAAGCTGGTCATGGAAGATGATCCATCCTTTACTGCGTCGTGGAATACGCTTTCATTCCTAGGGAATATGCTATTAAAGTTGATAGAGGCTGTTTAATTTAAGACTTTCGGTTTCGGCTACGTACCTGACTTTTCGGAAAGTCGAAGCAAGACTATGAATTTAGGGTGTTAAGCTCCTAGTAGATGAGCAAGTACATTTTATGTTCCCAGTTCAAGTTCGTACTAGTCCTGTACAGAGCCGATGTTCTTAGGCCCGCAGAGCAGTCTCTTGCCTAGACCAATAGCCGAAGCAGATGGGCAGGGAGGCCGGGTAGGCAATGAGTTGAACGACAGAGCAAGCCATTCCTGGTAGAGCTGGAAAGGTAGGAACCTCTGATGGTGGTTGTTAACCTTCTACCTTCTATTTCCCGGTATAGTTGAGTTCAGTGATTCGAAGGAAAGGAAGATATAGATCTTTTCTAAAATAAAAAAGGAAAAGCAGCGATACAGGATGCAGTTTCCAGTGGAACTATTGACCGAAGAGCCTTACTACCAGAGCTAGTAAGCTATCATAAGTTTCTTTTTCCTACTAGAAGCTGAGAAGAGAGCTACTATCAATATCACCAAGATAGGGATTCAACCCTTTTTCCGACAGACTCATAAGAGAAGTGCGACCTCAGCACCGCATCTATCGACCAGGCGGCCCCCTGTTTCCCGAAAGACTTCTTTTGCATGGGCCTATTCCTATCTATAAGTAGAATTCCGCCTAAAAGAAGGTCTTTTTTGGAGGGTTCAGGTCACTATAGGGACCTATTGCCCTTTTTCTTGGGTTTCACACTAAGACTAATGAGCTCTAAAATGAGACTTGGGGGGATTGCTTCTGCCCGTGTGCTTCCCCCACTACATCAGTAAACAGCAGCTAGCTTTATTGACTCAACCAGAGGTGCGTAGCGAAAGCAAGGTACGTGCCGATTTCTATTAGCTTGTGTAACTCATATCACCTAACGAATCAATTAGCTGTACTGATGAGCTAGTTTTCTATATTTCTTCTGTCTACATGGTTGATTGGCCGGCTTACCCACTACTTGTATTGGAATAGATTTTGTCCCCCCTATACGCTGCGCATGCTGGCTTCACTTGAATAGAGTCTCTTAGTCACCAGTGTCTTAGAGTTAAGAGAGGGGGCATTGGCGAGGCTACCAGGATCGGAATTTGGCCTGAGAATCTAGCTTTCCTTGACGAGCTCATCTCAAAAGTCTAGGAAGACATACGAAAGGAAGAATGTAGAACTGCAAGAAGTCACTTCCAAGGATACAACTGCTGGGATTGCGAGACTCCCGGAAAGACATGCAAATACATCCGCGCGGCTACAAGAGAGTTCTTTTACTGTGTCAACCTGCTTAATGAATGGTTTGGGGCTTTCGTTGACAGTCCCTATGAAGACTTCATCCGAAGCGGCCGGATTGTTCCCTACCGAGAAAGGGGAGCTCTGGACCCCCCATACGTGACGGGGGGTCAGGAGCGGTATAAGACTTCCTTGCTTTGCTTCTTCCTCCTAGTAGGGAGGGTGCTCAATGGGCCGTTCTATCAACTCTTCCTCTGCTACTGACTCGCAAACCGATACAGGTTGTTTTCAAAGGTCCTAGGTAGATGGTACGCTTCGCCTCGTTCAGAGCTAGGCGAGAGCACAGATTGGTGTCAGTTAGGAGTTCAATTGATGACAGAGATTCCGGTAACGATCCAAGTTGGTATGTTAATGCATTTTTTTCCGTAGTATACAAGTTCTCACACCTAACTTTACCTTTACCTTTCCCATCGGCTTAGTCGGGATTCTCTTCTGGACGTAGGTCCGCTCCTATTCTTTAATGGTTGACCAGGCACTGAAGGAGATGTTTCGATCATCAGTGTTCACCCTCCCTTCTCGTTGTGGTATGGATATAATTGAAGAGCCCGTGCTTGGAGGTAAAGGTAAAGGGCTCCTGTCATCCGTTTAATATTCTAACTTGTTGCCTAATTGGACTCTGTTTTCTATCCGGTTACCAGATACCCACGGATCAAACATTCTGGACAGTGGTTCGCTCCTTCTTCCATACTAAGATTAATGAGAGCAAAGAAGAATCGGAATCATTTCCCGAAAGCTCATGTAGAACCAAGATTCTGATAGTTTAGACCAATGGTCTCGCCTGAAATCGGTAGTCTGTTGGTCCTTTTGGAAAATGCAGGAGCGAGTTTACGAGCTAGAACGAATGTGAGAGGTAGCTTGCTTCATTTCATTACGCTCCTTTGGTATTCCACTCGTTCGATAAGGAATGCGAATAAGCATAAAAAGAGGATAGAAGCTACCGAAAGTAACTCCTAAAAGCCGGCGGAAAGGACAAAGAAAGAAGCGTAGGAAAGCAGAGTAGGCAGCTGATGCAGCAACAGGGGAGTGGAATACGGTTGAGTAGGTTGGTAAGGGTTGAGGAATCGAATAGAAGACTCCGGTAATCGATCTCAAGGAGGCCTGCCTACCTTTAGCTAAAAAGAAGAGAAGGAGTAACCTTCAGCGGTTCCAAGCAATATAGGAATTGTCCCCTACGACACCAAGTAGTAAGCAGAGACGGAAAAGCGAATCTATTTAGTTAGCAAGGTCGGCCAGGAATCCATTTCGTTAATTCTAACTTTTAGAGTATATGCCAAAAAAGAAGAAATATTAAAGCTATTAAGGCCCTTTCTTATTGGGATATCGAAAGTCTTTCACCCATAATGCAAAACTTTCTTCTTACTCTGCAAAGTCTTCCACCGGACGACTCATTTCATCCTGTCATACGAGTTACAAAATTCCTCTTGGTTGAGGATCTGTAAACCCCGGAGTCTTTAAAGAGTTACCACTTACGTACCTCTTCTTTCTATCTGCTTTTCATAGCTTGGCTTGGTAGCCTGTTATCGGATACGCCCCTAAGCTTAAAAAAAGATTAATTAGAAGCGGGTAGGACAAGTGTATAAGAAAGAGGATTGATGGACAGAGGGAATACATCCCTTACGGTTGGTACTCTGTACTACATAAGTACCCTGGCTGACAACCTACCTCCGGATGGCTGGTGCGGGTTACAAGGTTATCTCTAAACTGTCTTCATTATCGTCGAGATTTAATCGTCTTGCGGTGATGGAGCAGCGGCTGCGCCTTCCTACCTTGCAGAGCGCGGGTGCAGATCCCAGAAGCGTAAAGCCACTCGACTACCATAAGTGGAGAAAACGGGTTATGATCCATAGCATTGAGGTGAGGAGGGATGAACCTTCTCTTTTTGAGGTGTCACCTTCTATCAAGGATTAGGCGCCTTAAAGCCACCTAAAGTAAAGAGTTTGAAATAGAACAAGAGGAACGAAAGTGGGTATAGCTTCTGAGTGAATCGATTCAAGCTGTGAGTGAGAATACCAAAACTCTTAAGTTGGCCGGGGTTGTGTTTTCCTCGGCTAACAGAGACAGAGGACTAGTTACCCTTGTTGCTAATGTAGCTTCGGATCCTGCTCCGGCCTTTTGGTAGTCGATGAAGCTACCGCTAAGGCTATGAATAGGTAAGTCTATCCTTCTCTTAGGACATGACTCAGGGACAGAGGCAAAGACAACCTATCTTGCTGCTACGAGTGCCTACTCAATAGCCGATTCTTTTCTGCTAATATACTTTTCTATCGGTAATCCACATCAAGTGGAAGACAAGGGTCAAAATATCATCCTTAGGACGGCAGAAAAAGCATAAAAAAGGCGATTCCCCGGTCGGTAAGAAGCTAAATCGAAAAAAGAGCAAGAAATGAGAAGGGCCCTTCCTTATCTCCCAACTCTCCGGTTCAACCGTTAGACCGGTCCATTTTAACGCATACTCATCATTAGGTTCAACAATAATAGACGAGATCTAACTCAAAATCATAGACGAGGCGAAAATCCATCAACCTCTGGGTAACGGGCAGGCTTTTCTCTTTAACCGGGCTAGCGCTTCGAGTTCAGGTGCGACTGATTTTCTTTCAGAAGCGACAAGAAAGGCGGAGTCTTAGTCTCTTGTAAGTATGGAAAGGTTCACCTACCTCAGGCTAAAGATTATGTCAAGGCAAGCTCCTAAAGTAAAGTGAGCAACTCTTTCAAAATGTTTGGCATTTCTCTTTGATTTGAAGACCCCTTCCAGCTGTCTCACTCACAAAGCCTTTCGATTCGATCCAGACCCGCCCCATTAGAAGGAGTCTCTTTTCTTTTAAATGGCTAGTTGGTTGTTTTCATTCCTGACAAGCCAATCGATTGGTAGGTCCTACTAGTTGAGGAAGCACCTTTCAGTTAATAGAACCTCCATTCGAAGTGGTGAGTCAGTCTTTGATTCCACGGCAGAGTCAGAAGGCTTAGCTTATTGCTTTGAACCTTCGCTTCCACCGGGAGGATTTCCTTGATTGATGAATTGCCCTTTCTCTCTCATCTCGTTTCTACTACTACACTCACTCTCTCTTTTCGTTTCTGGATCAATGCACTGCTGCCTGTATATAGTATATATATTCTAAATTCTATTTTTATTCCTTGTTTTCTAGGACCTACTTTATCAGCAAGTAATCTGTGAAGTCTTTTTTTAGTGAGCGTTGTTTTAAGTTCTTCCTTCTTTCTTCGCTACTGAGTGAGTTCCCTTATGGAGTGCACGTCCTAGCACTTTGCTAAAAGGGGTTATTGGTCTAGTAAGCTTTTATCCGAACTTCCCTACTTGCTTGAAGCTAGTTCTAAGGTTATGGTTTCGATGCCGGAACAAGCATAGCTCCCGTATTGAAGAGAGCACGAGCTCCTTTTATCAATCTTTCTCGAAGCGACCCCTTAACCCTAGAACTCGATTGAAGGAAGAAAATAGAGCTATTAAAAGGAGTAAGCAGATACTAGGGGAGATATTAATTCCTATAACTAGATTAGAGCAATTCTTTAGTTACAGGGGCGGAGACTACTCTAACTAATAGAACAAGTAAAGGGCAGTGAAAAGTACTAACATTATTTTAGCTGAAAGTTGAGTTTCAATTTGAAACTTTTTCATTTCATATAGCTGTAAAAGTATAAAATTCAATGTTGTATGCACACGTGGCAGCATTAAAAGAGTTATCACTCTCATAGAAGCAATCCAAAAGGCAACATATGTAACCTAGTACCTATAGGGTTCACGCGATGATGTACCTCATTTAGGATGCTTGGCTTTATGCTCAGGCATCGGGACCGGCGTGTGGGTTAGTGACCGGTTAAGGCGATCTTGGAAGATCACGAGAAGGAGCCAGCCCCAGAAAGCTAGAAAGAAGGACTTAAACTGACCTCCCCAGTATCCTTTCTATTCCGAAACCTAGAATTCGAACTCCCATCTCAGGAGCCCTTGCCAGTTACACTCTTCGGGGAAAGAAGCGCCTAAACGGAATCCAACTCTAAGGCTCAGGCAGGTACTACGGCATGATTGGGTTAGCTAGACTCATTGCGCCGAATAGAATAAGTTGTTCTAGTTACCTTTTACTTTAAAAGCAAGGGTCCGAAGGAGTTCGATAACATAAATTCGTACCATCTTCTTTCTCTTTCAATGGAGCCTCAACCCTTCTTACTTTCTTTAGAATATCGTGAAATTTGTTCTGTAGGTGGAGCCAGAGGTATAAGGGCTGGGTCCTTAACTAAGTACTCAAGCAGCTGGTTATGATTCACTGCCTTCGTCCCCCGAAAGAGTTCACTTAGCTTAGCAGAGATCTGGTAAAGTTGGTCAAGATGGTTTTCAAAATAAAGCCTGATATAGTAAGTGGGCAGTCTTTACTGCTACTGCTTGATTTAAGCTATCAAACCCTCAAAAAGGAAGAAGAAAGTTGTTGTGTAATTATGAGCTGTGTTTGTTCCTGGAGGAAATGACGTAAGAGAAGTGACCGGCCTTTTAGCTTAGTTGTGTAGCTGGCTGGGAATGCTGGAAGAGATGGCTAGTGGTGCTGACCCAGAAAGATCGGTTAGCGGGTCAAAAATTATCTTGAACTCGCAGATCAGCTTCCAGGTCTGCTTCGGGCTATGGTCATAGATGGGATATAACAATTGTACTAGCACGAACTGTTCAGCTCAGTTTTTTCTTTTCTATTGAAAGTAGCCTTCCTTCGCTCGTAAGGATCAAGTCTCATTATGCTCAGTGCCTTCGTTAAGCAGAGACGTTCTACAACTCAAAGATCAGTATGCCGTTTCGCTCCTTCGCCTATGAAAAAGAGAAAGAAGAATTGGATGAATCAGTTTGAATCTCGAAATCTCCTTCCTCTTCGATTCAATTACGAAAGGGGGGAATAAAATAACTAAGAAAGGAATGTAGGCGAAAACAGAGATAGAAAGACTAAGTGCCCACCTTTGATACCCTTTATCTCTATTTCGGACTAAAGCTAGGACCTAGACCCCATAAGTCTTAAGAGATGGCCTTGCCCAGATCAGAATCGGGAGAAAGAGGTCTTGCTCTTGGTTAGGAAGAAATTAAATGCAAAGCCTTTCTTAATGAATTTTATTACAGTACTTGGATGTTACTCTATCCTTTCAGTCTTCGCTCCTGAACTTAGAAGTCTCAACTCTGTCAATTATTTTATTTAGAAGTAGTCCCATCCTATAATGAAGAAAAAAAGACTGACTTCAACTGAGGAAAGGACTTAGGCATTCGCTTGCAGCGGATTCGGCGACAGAGAAGTCAAGCTTTGTTGATGCGAGGGATGCGAGTCTTGGGTCTTTCACTTTCAAGTAGTGCTTGAGAGAGGAAATGGCAAAGCAAAGCCAAGAACCAAGCTTGACTTAAAGCGCTTACTCAATGCCAAACCAATGAAAAGAGTCCTAGTCCACCACAGCGTACACGGAAGAGCTATGGCTCTGTAATGTATTTCTATCAAAGATAGAGGGCGCATAAGAATGAATTCTAGGAAAGTGGAAGCAGCAGTGGCTACTAGCGGAAGAGGATGCGGTAAGGCCTAAAATTACACTCATTGGCTCCTTGCAATCATTTATTAACGTCTTCTAAGTAGGTGTTAGGATTGATCTTAGGCGCAGTCCCAAGACTGAAGAGCGTGTGAGACAATGAATTTTTTATAGAACAAGATTTTCTTTTATAGGGCTTGACCGATGAAATGAAGGAGTATAGGACTTGTCTTTAGGCGGAATAGAGTAGGACGTTAGGAAATACGGCAAGCAGTAAGTACCTCATTATTAGACAGATTGGAAGGAATAAACCTGATCAGGCGTCCCTCTAACAAGTTAAAGCAGCTTTCTCAAACAAATATTTAAACGGACTTGAGCAGGAGAGAGTTCATCAACGAGTAGCCCTCTGTCAATCTCTGATGGCATCAAATCCGCAAAGTGACAAATACAAATATGAAAATTCACAGCAGTATATCTAATCAACCGACCCCAATCGGAGATGGGTAAAAACCCCATTATTCCTACCTTGGTTATATGGTGCTACTACGGAGCTTCCTTTTAAGGATGAATGCTGGATCGACCTCGGAGGGCAAAATAATTGTTTAAAGACCAGACCCGTTCTTATTTCCCTATCTTTGCTCGAAGCTCACTGGACACACGTTGCGCATGGCTGCTTTGTTCTGGACAACCTCGCTGCTTCTTTTTCAAGTTTGAGAGAAATAAAAAGGAATATAAGATAAAATCAACGACCGTTCCCCTTCTATTTCTTTGTATCTGGAATCAGCCCTCAATCATCTTCTGTGGGAAATGGAGGCTCTGTACCAAGTTAACATATTAGTAATTTGTTGGTCAATGATCGAAGACTACCGAGAGCCCGCCTACATAACCTTACTCCGGGAAGAAGGTATCAGATCACTGTAGTTCTAGACCCATTTTTAGAAACCAGTTCCTGTACGTAGAATCCATTCCATTCTGTAAAGTAGTCTGGTGGATGGGGCCCTCCTCACCACTCCCCATCCCCTTTCTCACGAAAGCAACCAAAATAAAGGTTACTCGCTATGAGAAAGGCCTTCCTTTCAGTACGTGAAAGAAGTCCCTCTCTTTCACTGTCTTACTTCGGTCCCTCTCTCGCCAAAAACATAAGCCCCTTCAAGCCAAGCCTGCTCCTGAACATATTAAACTATCCATCGGGGGTGGTGGAGCTGTTGTCCGGCATATATCCCCCGGTTTATCCCCTTCTATCACTAGTCGATCCGAAGCACCCCTTTTCCATTCATAGAGAGATCCAATCGTCAAAATCAATAAAAAGGCCATCATGGATCAAAATCCGAAGGTTCCATCTAATTTTGCGTTCGGTTTGCGCTAGTACTCTCTTCTATTCTACCATGAGATGCCCTGGACTCTTCTATGAAGGAAAATAAACTAAGGAAGAAGAGAAGCAAATCAAAGCCTTCTATCCACTTAGAGATCCATTGTATATTAGGGAAATATGGTAGAAGATAGAAGAGAGTGCAGAAAAAAAAAGGAACTAAAGCTTGCTTTTCGTGGGGTAATATAAAAAGTTCCAATCCCCATAGAAAGATTATGTGTAAAAATAAAAAAATAGATAATCCGTAGAAGTCTAACGCAGTCCCTTTACCTAGCGAAGAGACAAATCCAATACAAATACTGATTATGAAATAAATAAAGAAAGAACGTAGAAAAGCCAAATGACTTCGTTTTTTTATACAAATAAAAAGAATGCTGGCCCCCGACAAGAGGACAGCTAGCTTAGCTGGTTCTTTTAAATAGAAATCTTTATAGAAAAAAATACCTATTAATAATAGAATATATAGTAAGATAATTTTTGTATATATTACGTTCTTTGGTGGGATGGATGGTTTTTTTTCCAAAGATATAGAGAGTGCATAGTAGGCGACCTGCTGAAAAAGAAGGTAAAATCCCCACTTTGCCAGCCCCACATCTAATGAGTAGAATAGTAAGACAACCAAAGGAACGTAGTCCAAATCAAAGAGATAGATGAAGATAGATAATAAAGAAATTATAGAACATAGTAATCCAAAATTGATTCCCTTTAGATAGATAGTACACATTATGCTTAATGTAAAGCAAAGAAGAATCAGGTGCCTCTCCCTGACATCACTTCTTTTAAATTTAAAATAAAAGAAAAAGCAGGAGAGTTGGGCAACAACCTGAAGCGGGTTAACAAAATTACAATTTTCACCATTAGAATCATCAAAATCAATAAAATAGTTATAACTATAAAGGAAAAACAAAAACACGAGAGTAGGAAACTTATTTTATGGAAGAAATCGATAGACTCTTTCTCCTTGACCATAAAATCATGAAAAAAGTCAATCGTTCGGGCATAGACCGAACACTTCATATCCATATATATACATATATATACAAGTGAATAATAGATGACTGAAAACAGGGCAGAAGCAAGAAAGTAAGGCAAATCAAAGGACCATGCTGCACACGCTAAAGCAAGAAAAGCTGCTATAATTGCAGCTCCCATCCCGATTAAAGGATAATTATCTTTCCAGAATTGGCGTATAGAATTCTCTTTTCTGAAATTTAGTTGCATGTTAACGGACATGCTAAACCGTCGCTTTTGGTTATGGTTCAGGCGATAACCACTTTGAAAAGAGCGAGCCAAGTGATTCACTTTATCAACACCTGTCTGCGTACTCTTTTGATAAATAGAATTATATGCCATGATCCTACCATTGGATTTGAACCAATGTCTCTCGCCGTATGAAAGCGATACTCTAACCGCTGAGTCAAGTAGGCCTTTGTTTTGTTAAAAAGATAATGGGTTCACCAGGCGTTTTCCTATTATTCGTTGTCAAGGTAGGATGAGTTGCTAGAGTTTTTTCTCCCTTATTTAGTTTTGCAAAGCAACCTTTCTAGCTGCTCAGTCCGTTGCTTGTTCCCTCACTGAACACGAACCCAGTCTCTACTACAGCAAAACCATTTCTTGACGTGAACAGACGCTTTCTTCTCTTACGATATTTCGATGAACACAAGACGAATCGTCCTTAACGGTGACCGATAGCGAAGTAGTACCAATTGCCGTGTGCTCTAAAGCGAGTAAGGAGCTTTCACTCTTGATACGAGTCGAGTCGTCTCAACTGTTGAGTTCTCGTAACTAGCCAAAAAAGGCACTACTACTTACGTCATTTCTTGTGGGAAGAGGCGAAAGGGAGGGCATCCGAAGCGGCCTTTTCTTCTTATCTTGAGGTTGGGTGCACCGATTCTCCCACAGGCTATCTATTCGGGTCGATTGGCGTGTCTTCCCTTTTTCTATCTCTTCGGTCCCTGCTTGCGGGTGCCTTATCTATCAGTTAACTAGAGCGCCTCTTGCCTTATTCTATCTCTTGATGTTCGATTCCTCTTGGCTTGGCTACTTTACCTTTACTACGATATCACCAGATTAGCAAGAAAAGCTTTCCCTGGTTCCAGAAGCCTTTCAAAGTTCGAAGATCAGGGATTTTATATATATAAATATATCCTCAGCATGAAATGAAAGTTGGTCTATCGATACAAGTGGTAAGACCGATAAATCCGCATCCAAGACCGGGCCGATGGCTACTTCCAATTCAAGTGCCACTTATCTTAAAACAACTCGGGCTAATCGACTCTCGCTAGACCTGGTGAAAGCAAAAGAATCAGGGGCTCCCCCACGCCCTTGAACCTAGCCCTCGTCGGCTAGTTCGGAAGCGAGGGAATCTAGGAGCGTAAAGCGGGGAAGGGATCTTTCTATAATAAGAATTTCTATTGCGAGAATCGAATCTAAGAGATAAGGACAAAGCCAATCCCCATCAACTAGGAATAGTTAGGACGTGCAAATGTAGCTAAATCGAGAGCATTAATCTAGTTCACAAGCCTGTTCCACGGCGTAGTCTGGCAGTTTATACCATTAATATCTTGGTCTGTAATAGAAAAGAGGTGGGAGATAGCCTGTAGCGCTAAACTACCCCGGTGTAGTAAAGAATCTCCCTTCTTCAGTTACCGAATCAGGATAACTAGCATCTTCGCCACCTGAGATTACGAAAGCAGCCCTCGATCTGGCACCCGAGCATCTATCTCAAGGAAATGCTGCTTAATCGTCTTCGTTTGAAAGGAATGTTCCGACATGTGATCAATCTCTTCTTGGGTCTTCATCTTCCGGTTAACCACAATCAAGAACTCCAAACTTCCCACTATCGGGGGGTGATCCCAACCTGTTCAAGTCTCTTCTTCTTCCTCACCACGCTCAGGGTAATTAAAGAGAAGTTCCGGCACGATCACTATCACTCTTTTCAGGGTTGGAGGAAGAGCTACTGTAGACTAGAAGGGAGGCGTTCTCATACCCAGTTAACTGATTTAGGAGTCTTCCTGGAGAAAAGGCACCAATCTGACTTATCTTATGAAGAAAGCTAGAACTATCAGTGAAGAAAGAAGGGAAGGCTTACACAAACTAATCCCCATCTCCTCGATCTACTTACCAATTTCAGGCCCTCGACTTCTCCTAGGGTACAGTTGAATGAGAAAGCCTTTGATGATGGAATGCTAACCACCTTGGAATGATTACCGAATGCACAGCTAATGGACTGCTTACGAGATAGGGGATATGGCGCCAAAGGAGCGGTGAGCTGGAAATGGGAGTGGGAATGAGGATCCACACCTTCCCTTCCTAACAGCGGATACGCGACCTATTCATACCTATTAATAAGAGCTGATATTGAAACTGGAATGCCTGCAGTCAGGCGGCAGCCTGGATGAACCGTCGGTTGGGCCGTTGATGGAAAGGAAATGGAAGTAGCCATTAAAAAAAGAACTGCTAAGCGCGCTAGTTGAGAGAGACGTTTGACTTTTCTATACCTATTGACCTTTTTCGAGTTCTCTTTTTCCTCTTGTTCCAACATTTCTTCATCCTTCTTTAGTATGACTACAGTTACTCCTCTTTCTTCCTTTCTTTTCCCTTTTTGTATTGTAAGGGAAGACGGGTAGCATAGACTTTTTTGAGATACTCTCCTTCTTTCGCGAATTCCCCATAGAAACTTGCATCCATAAAGTAGGTTTCATGCTCTTCGAAAGGCAAACTGACCGCATCAATGTGCACTGGCACCGCTCTAATTAAAGCCTTAATACATTGAAAGTAAGTCGAAGGAACCGCCCTGTGGATCCATGGTAGCCCCAGCAGAACATGATATGGGGGATGAGCATCGATCACGTGCATCTTGTATCGCCCTTAGAAAAGGCCCTACTCGGATTTCAGCGAACAAGTATCCGAGACTTTGTAGCTCATCTGTCCCGAATCCAGCTATCATAATTCGATGTGGTATAACACGATCGCCCTTCAACCCCAGCTTCTCCATTGTAGCTTTGGGCAAAATGTTCAGTTCCTTGCTTCAGGAAAGAGACAAGCACGGGTTACTCTAACACCCGATACGGGACAACGGATATGGCAACAACAGGATTCTCAACCCTTCCTAATGAGTCAGATGTGGAATTCTTTTAAAAATGAATCTCAGATGTCGATCAATCCCAATCTATCCTATTCGTACCATTAGGATTAGATTAGTACTAAGAGCGCACAAGATCACCGGCAGCGGTTGATGATATAACACCGGCAACTAAAACACCACTTACTGATATATGACCAGGAGCTGCCAAGTAAATATTCGCTTCCTTTTGCCATATAACCACATACATATGGTGAATTCCCATAAGACCTCGCTGGTATGGATTCAATGGTAGTCCCCTGTGTTTGTTGGATAGTCCTATCTGGGCGATTCCGGAGATTACAGTTTTTCGGTACAAGATCTCGTAACCCAAAGAGGATGCTTGTTCTCATTACCTTTCTTGCGAATGGTTCTTCTTTTCTTCTGGGGCTTATTCCGTGAGCTTTTCCCGCAGCTTGGGAAATACCTATTCAGCAAGTTTGGCGTTTTTGGCTTGGTTGTTCTGATCGAATACCGTGACCATCCTGTTTCCGCAAAACCAGGGGTTCAACAACCCACAATTGCACCTTACAAAGGAGAGAGATAGGGACGATATAGACGAAATGTGAGCCCAAGGCTCACTTCATATGCTCTAAACCGGGCAAGCCTTGACAAAGACCGAGTGAGTGGTTGTTCTTCTTACTTGTGACTTGGCTGGTATTCTCCTCCTATCTTACTTGGATCAGTTAGAAAGTAAAGTAGAATCCCAAGAGAACGTAGGTTATCTAATCCAAAGTCTTTCCATGGCAATCAAAACTCAAGTGAGCTCCTTTGAAATGGAAAGTGAGTTCGCTACTGTGGATACGCTTTATGAATATAATAATCTCTTTCCTCCTTAGCTTTGCTTCATATTGAATTTGCTTTCGGAATGAAAAGAAAAGAAGGTTCCGAAGGACCCTATCCTAGTGGGGTGGGTGGGTTAGCCCGACATAGAAGTGATTCAGGATTCGTTCTTTTCTTTGTCCTAGGGTCCCACTCTTATGCTCCCAAGGCTTATGAAGCATAGCATCTATTTCTGCTTTGTGTGAGTCGTGCTCTGAGCCTTTCCATCGTACAGAATACCCGTACCATAGGTATATACCCTTCCTAACGCGTACAACATGCTATAACGTGCCTATCTAGTTGGGCCGGCCGGAGCTATGGCTACTCTCTTTCCCTCTTTCTTTCTCTCTCTAGTCTCTCTTTGCCTTTCGATGGATGTACTATTCTGCCCGTTCCGTAGTCCTTTGGCTGGACGTAGGAGAGTCGCAAAAGCGTCCTGGCCTTCCGATAGTTAATACCACCTTCCTTCTGTCTTCCGTGACAAAGGGAAAGGAGCTTGTTTACGAGCTAGACCGATAGGGGTATACGAAACGAGATAAAAGAGCGAAAACTTAACAGGAGAGGAATGAAAGTAGCGACTCTTCTCTTCCTTATATTACCTTCGCGTTAATAAGGGGAAATAAGAAGAGCTGCTCGCCGATTGCTACTAAGAACCTAACAGAACCATGATCTTCCAAGAAATTGAGTTAGTACTTCTTTAAAATATGAGAATTTAGATACTTATTATAAGATAAATAAAGGAGTGAAACGATGGCGGAGCCCATTGTTATATATCAATTTCATAACCGATGCTTTCTATCCTTACGAACCTGCCTTGGCATATCTTCCTGTTCAGAACAAGTTCACTTCTCTAATTACGTATGTTATCCTGCTCTTATAGTAAGAAAGGCGAGGTGCAGCTAGGCCTAGATCAGACCTTTCGAAGGAGATCATAACGGCTCTGTCTTAGTTGATGATCTTTATAGTTTGACTGCTTAGCTGCCGGGAGGTTAGGCACTCGGAACAGACGTAGTCCCAGCTCCCCGCTCAATTAACAGCCGCTTTTCTGAACACTTTCTATGGTCGTAGCTTATTGAATCACCCAAGCTGGTCGAGTGATAGTGAGATTATAGACCACCCAGCCTTTAGGACGTAGACCTAAGAGAAGCCTATCTCTTAAGGCGGAGTCTTTCCCTTTAGTAGCGCGTGATAATCCGCAGGCGTAGAAGCAGTAGACCTGATCTTGGGGAATTGGTTACTCCCACTTGTGCCAGACAATCCCTTTGAGTCTGAGATCCGATCCCTCGATATTATGTTATGTGAAAGAAAGCGCACAACCTTCTGTCCTACGTGTGGATGTCAAGGTCAAGGCAATGGAGATCTATATATTCTACGAATACTCCTTCGGACCCTCTCCTTTTCAGTCGAGCTACCTCAATAACATCTCCCCTTGGTTATTCTAATACGACTTCGCTCCTGCGGATTCTTTCTTTTTGAATCTGTCGCTGAGCTGACCAAGCAAGTCATTTCTTTTTCTTTCTCTGTAATCACCAATTCTGGCCAAGAACTGGGGCCGAGAAACGCTACACTGCTCACGAAAAGGAACGCATTTCCCTCAAGAGGATTTTATTCCTCAGCTCAACAGAGAGCGGCAAAGACTTCCACGAGCAGCGGGAATCTTTCTTGTAGCCCGGCTTCTTCCTCTTTTCATAGGGAAGTCTTGAGGCCGGATAAAGACCTCTAAAGGACGAGAACTCATCTGACATTTGAATTAGAAATGTAATATAAAAAGAAGAAGGTGCAGATGAAGCAGAGAAGCTAGAGACCCCTAGCCTTAGCTTTTAGGGATAAAGCCCTACCCCCCATAACTACTTCCCTAAATCTCTTTCTGAGGGAAGACGCGTAGATCGATACAGGAGTCGATTTCATATTTATTTTGGAAGTCTTTCTACGCCAGCTAACGGTGCCACCGACCCTGAAGACAGAAACGGACCTACCCAAGGAAATACCTGAAGAGACTGACCCTCGCACCCTAGCGTTGAAGTGGATTTAGGTTGGAAAGGCGACGGTCTCCTTGGTGGAAAGGGTCTATGAGAAAGTTCACCATCCATTATGTTATAATGCAGCTACCGGTAGCGTAGCTCGCCGAAATAGCTCCTTGTTGCATAGTCAAAAACCCTCTCGCTTACCTCTTCGTAGGAGCGGGTGAGGTTATTCAGGGGTTTTCCTTACCATTCCTAAAGCTCCGGATGGGGTCAAATACAGGTGGCTGGCCTGGGTCAAAGCTTGTTTCACTGGACTTTCTTCCCAGTTTTCGTAGCCATTGGTGGAAGACGATCAGATGCTCTAGGGTTACGAGGTAGCCAGAGCCACACCGCTTACCTGCCACTTTACTACGTTCCAGAATTTAGGCACATACCAATGGTGATGTAACTACCTTACTCGATGACACCGAGGTTACCCAAGACTTCCTCACTCCGCTTGTTTATCGCTTCACGCTAAGAACCTAATAGAACTTATTTCTTGACTTGATTTCCTTGATCTATGAGACAGACTGTTGGGATTGAGCTTTCCTTGGTGGAAGCTCCTGCTCCTGTGAGCGAATCTTTCTTTCTTTTTTTCGCCCACGTAAGGAAGAATCATTTCAGTCCAGAGCAGAGGAAAGAAGGCGAGGGAAATTACATATATTGAAAGCAAGACTGATTAGATAGGCCATGCACTTTGGTACACGCTCGACTCTACTACGGGCGGGTTCTAGGACCTTCTTTCTGAAGGAGAAAAACCCTTGTTTTGGTACAGATAGCGGAGGTAGAAGAGCTCGCACCTCGAACTAAGTGGCACCCTGGGGATACGAGTTCCATACCTTCAACGATAGATGAGTAGGGTCGATCAACTACTGAAATTTAAGCAATCCGGGAACCTTTCGCGACCTCTTTCGAACGTCCTCTCTACTGGGCCCAGATGATAATAATCTAAAGAAAGAGAACTCTAAGAGCTCAAGCAACAAAACAAGGAACTCTTTGCAGAATGCCTTGCTGCAACAAGACTTTTGTCTGTTTTGAGTCTTTCCAGTGAGATTACATATTTGGATTTAGTCGCCTTAGTCATGGAAACGTCCTCAATGGTTTGTTGAACGGCTTGCACAGCAAGAGCCTTAGACTGACTACGGGTTATAGGACCAACGTAAGCATCAACAGTAGCCTTGGGAGCAAGAATAACCTTGTAGGTCTTCTTGTTTTGAGTGGTGTGATTCTTCTTTGGAGCCATAGTCGAGATTTGAAGATTCAATGGAGGAGAAAGAAGAATTGGATGGAGCAAAGTGAGAAGCGGAATTAGAATGAGAGACTACGAATGCGGCTTGCAACTCCCTACTCGAGCTTCTGAACCTATATCATACCCTTGCCCTTGGCTTTGGTCCTTTCGATAGACTTTCCGCAGCTCAGTACTGAAGTACTGCAGATCGTTGACGCTAAAAGCTCCTTGTGACAACTTGACTTACTGCTGTACTTCTTAAAAGAGAGAGAGCTGATAATCGAGATCTTTGTAAGTCAAGGCATGGAAAAACATTTAAGGAAGAAAACACTTGAAACCATTCTCGATCTATAAGCCCCGCAGTTTGCAAATCAATCAATCAAGTTTCCAAGCTTCTGGCTTCAAGTTCACAAGTACGAAAAGACCTGAGAGGACGAGCAAAAACTTCTCTTCCTCCACCACCGGTTACCAAAAGCAGATAGGATAAGAGCTGCTACGGTTAGAGCGGCACAACCTATTCTACGAAAACATTTGAAGTCGAAGGACGGCCGGCAACCCTGGACTCAATAACCTTCCTAAAGATAAAGCGAAAGGGAGTAGCAAAGGGGAATACTCTTGGGAAAAGGTCATTAGCCCTCAGTAAACTTGCCTCCTCTGCTTATTCTCACCTGACCAAAAAAGTCTTGGTTGCCCCAACACGAAGCATTGAGAGGCTTGAGGTCCACACTGTGGAAGAAGATGCAGAGTGTTGGATGACCTCCATAGTACGCTATCTCAGCTCTGCTAAGCTTCCAGAGGACAAGAATAAAGCTCCACGTAACAGCATACTTATTATTGTTTGGACGCATATTTAAAACCCTTACTGGCGACTTGCCAAATCCCCTGTTACCCAGTTGTTCTCTGCCCATCTCTGTTCTGTAAAGTATAAAGATCGTATCGATTAATCAAGAGTCTTCCGATTAACCACTTACATATTTCATATTTTCTTTCGTCTTACAAGAAAGAGCAGATCGGGCATAGCTTGGTCATACATAGAATTCTAATTTTCAACTAGGGCTAGAGATGACGTCTATTGAAGTGCTTGTAGGGAGTCCAACCCAAGAAGCTTGAGCTGGGAAATTCATACATATTTAGTGCTCACTCTTGACAACAGACTTCGTATTCATTGATGTGCTAACTTAGAAGTGCCAATCCAATGGGGGAGTCTATATCAGCTGACCGGAGAAAGGCTTTCCTGGAATAAAGTAGTACTTATAAGGAAGAAAATGAACAACATAATAAACATAACAAAGATCCACCTACGAAATAAGAAAAGAAGAAGGAAGAGCTACTAGCAACTAACTCAAGGAGCTAGATCCCCGCATCTTTCCTTTCTTTCTCCGAAGGTAACAAAAGGAAGAGAAGGCGTCAGCGCCTAAAAGCTTACAAAAAAAGAGCACTAATGGCCCCTTTTCGGAAAGAGCCCTTCCTTAGGGTCCCTCGTGTTGTAGTTACATGGTATGGCTAACGCTCCTTAGAGGACAGATCTGCTTCCCTAGGCGGGGGCACCCCGGCTCTATGAATAGCTCCTGATCTTGGTCATAAAGGGAGTTAGTGCAAGCCCCCGTGGTTGTTAGTCCCATAGGTCTAGAGCACGATCACGTGAAGAAGAACATACCACCGATTGATTCACTTGTCTGATTCGGTATGTAGGCACAGAGAAAGTGTTCCGGCTTGAGCCGAGAAAGTCTCCGCCTTCTATGTACATCCACAACTTCTCCGCTCTTTCATTGCAACTCACCACCCAACAACGGCCACCCCTTAGGTGTAAGATAATAGGGCTTGATGCCTAGCGGCTTCCTTTTACGGGTTGTCTACCGATCTCACAGGTTAACTCCCTTGAGGAATGTTCCTCGAGTCGTGATGCTTTGATTGTCGTCTTTCGAATTAAGGATTTGTCTGGCTGGTGTTCAGCCAATGGCTTTTGTCTTCGGGTGCCTCGCCTTTAAGGCTTCGTTCCACTCCTCTTCTGTCGCTCTCATCTCTGCCTTTCATCCACATTGATACCCCCGATCTCTTTTCCCACTCGTTAGGGCGGAGAGGTAAAAGCTCAAATTGAGGCTGTTTTCCGACAAAGCAAGGTAGTTCCATTTTTCAGGGGAGCTAGGCAGGGAAGAGCCTGTCAGGCTGAAGAATTAGAAGGATGCCCATTTCTATTTAAGAAAGGGCGATAGGAAGAACAACAAAAGCTTTTAAGGCGGAATAAATAAGCCTACTTTTATGAAATAAAGAAGGATCATAGAGGGTTTGCATGCTCATTACTCTGGGTCAATGGGGAACCCGTCGGTGTGTGCAGCCACTTAATGAGGAGGAATCCGTTCCCGGAAAGCACTTTGATTCAGCTGCTCCATGGAGAACTTCTCCGCTGGGACTTAAGATTTTGACTAATTCTTTTCTTTCTTCTTTTCTTCAAAAGCCCTTTACCAGGGAATTCGAACATTTGGCACATAAGTCCCCGCTTCTCCTATTCCATTAGTAGGTTCTGCAAAGAATGTAGGAGCGTAGGCTGGTTGTCTAAATCTGCCTCTTGGAAGTGATTGTTCGTGTTCGTGAGACATGGGAAAAAAGCAGAAAAGAAGATCATAGAATAGCGCGGGTGACTACTAAACTGGATAAATTGATCCGCTTAGCTTCCCGCTTTTCTTTTAGGGTCCTTCCTTTGCTTAGTCGATTTCTGTTCGGTCTTCGGGGTCAACCCCTTGTTGGCTGATACGCATAGAAGTGCTCAGATCATCTTTTCAATGAGTAGATTACTGCTGGTTCAGTCTTGGAAAGCGACCAAGCACCTTTAGAAGCTTTTCGCCAGCTTATAGAAAACCAAAGGCTAATCGCAGAAAAAATACAGGAACTCTTAAGGGACCTAGGTTTTTTAGCCTGGGGGCTATCAGGCGGAGCGTCTAAGCGAAATGCTGGAGGAACGGCATGGAGGGCAAGGCTTGTATGATATCAGCCATAGTCTCCAAACTGAGGTTTACCTTATTCCGGTAGGTGCAAAACGACTTCCTCTTTTTTAAAGGCCTACTTTTTTTCCCGACAGCATAAAAGACTTCATCCTCGTCTTCATCATACGAAGAAAGCTCGCTTCTGCCCTTTCACCATAGACAAGCCTGAGATCTCCACAGGAGAGACCAGACCGACCGTACCTACCTCTTCGAAAAGAGCACACTCGCCTGGAACAAAACAAGCTGAAGCTGTGGCTTTTGCCTGCTGCTTTCGAGTTTGAAGGTCAAGACCGGATCCTTTTTCCTCAAAAGTAGGTAACCGATTCCTCAACATAGGGGATATAAAGGAATGAAGCCACTGCTGGTATTCGATCATAGGAATCCCAATCCTTTTACATTCGAGGGAACTTTCTATGGGGATGACTACCTCAGGCTGGCGCGGGGGTGACAATAGGACTTCGTTTGAGTGCTGCTTGAGTGAAGGGGTGGGATTCTCTTATTTTAAGAACGAATGCTAAACAAAGAATAAAAAACCTTTCTTTAACGACCAAATATCGATGAATGATAACTGGCAAAATCAGCGCCACATCTCCTTTTCAATGACCAGGAAGAGGTTTAGAATTCGCACTAAGGACAGAAGGAGAAGAAAGAAATCGAATCCGTAATCGCTGGTTAAGAAAGGGGCCTAGCCGTGCCCGTATTGATGGTGAAGCTATGGGGGAGCTATAAATTCCCTCTCTTCTCGAAGAGGGTTGGCCTTGCTCATCAATCGTTGATCGAACATTCGGATTGGCGCTTTGAATCCTAGCATCCACTCTATGAAAGGTTAAGGGTTGTCTTATCCGTCTTTAAAGGGTCCACTGTTAGAGAAAAGTAAAGTTTGATTTCTTTGTATCAAACCTCTTCAGTACCCTTTACCGTTAGTGAATAAGATGCCGGGATTATTCTATTTTTGAAAGCTCTTTAAGATAGGTCTCCTCTCTTTCTTCGCTCACTGCGATGAAAAAGCATACAGAAATGAACTGATTCAGATTAGCGGGAGATGAAAACGACGTCTTTCTTGTTCGGAAAAGAAAGAGGCTGTAGCCCAAGATTTGCTTACTGAGACCCCTTGTAAATAGGTTATCTGGTTAATGACCAGGTTTCAAACCTCGATTCTCAAAAGTTCAATCGGCCGTTGAATCAAGATCTGAGATCAACTGGGCTTACCTTTCTTCTGAAACGGATTCTGCAACTAGCAAGTCTCCATCCTCTATCGGTCGACTTTGTACTTCTCTCTATTCTATGGTCTTGCTACCTTCCTCTCCCAGCTCTAGTTGCGCAGAAGCGTAACAAGGAATTCAATCTTTCTTTCTTAGCTCGAGCTAATTCACACCCAGCAATCAAACTCAATAGCTAACCTGACTTTAAAAAGGGTCATTCTTCTTCCCTCGGGGTTTGGTATACATGGCATCAAACCGCTCGTGATGACAAGACGACCGATGATGGTCTAATTTAGCTAGCACTTTCTATCCCCCACCACCAATCTAAAGTTAAGCTTCTAATGGGAGATTTTTAATTTATCGCCATTAGACCAAAAAGATGATGGAAGGTAAGTAAACAACGAATTGATATAGGACTGAAGTCCACCAACCCGCCTTTCCGTCCTACTCCTCCTCGCTTCCCTTCAGATCCGGGTCTTGCTGCGTGATGAGTACCTGTGGGGTAAAAGACCCTATACATATCACTCCCTCTTTAGATAATAAAAAGGTTCAACACTTAACCTGTAAATCCCAATAGCAGGTCTCTCTCTACAACGAGTCGAAGACGTACTCATTCGTTAGAGAGAGGAATGGATATAATCATCCAGGGGAAAGCTAAGTTGTTGAAGTCATAATAGCAGGCTTCGAGTCAGGTTATAGTGAACGCCACGAGTTGTTCATAGGTACCAACTGGATCAGCCATCAAATAGATACGAATTGGATCCGCTAGTTCAAAACCAACGCCTTCTTATGCTTGCTCAGCAAAGCCCTTCCCAGTTGCTGCAACTACATCTTGTAGGGAATGTCATTCCTTCCTCCATTATTGTTAGGATATCTTCTTTGGGACCTAAGCCCTATCTCAGAGATATATAGATGTATTGATGAGATCATTGAAATTGTAAATGTAATAGCTCAAGCAAAGCCGGTCACTATGGATTCTACGTCTAGTATAGGGCATCAGATTGTCGAAGCGATCGATGGGAATAGGGCGGCACGAGTACTCCTTGATGCGGGGGGAGGAAAGATTTTATAATAAAGCCGTCTTTTCAGTACCTTCTGATAGAGATCCTGCTAAAATAGCTATCTGGATTTCAGGTCTTCTTCTTATCGTTCGTGCCCCATACCTATGGGTCACTGCACTCTCTGTAAGAGGTATAAGACTTATTGCTATAGGAATTATAAAGGTATGTTTTCTATAGTAGAATTGATAAATATGATATGTCCGAGGACTAATCTAAAGCACAGGGAAAAGCCAATGGCAGGAACCCAATCAAGAAAGAGAAGCAGTGAAAGTCTCGTGAGCCAAATAGCCGTAACTTCGAGTGCAAGGGTCGGGCACCAGAGTTCAATTACTAGTATGAATAACCGGCTGGAGTAACTCGTATTGGACATCTGGGAAAGAAAAAGGATTTATCTTGCTGCGGGAAAGAATACTAAACAATTTACTCTACAAGAACGACTTACCCCAGGGCTCTGCCACTGATGGATGCTGCTCTAGCCTCTGCTGCTAGCTCTAACTAATAAGTTTTTCTCTCTATTTGCTTGCATGGTTTTCGGTTTAATACGATGAGTGATGTGGTGGTGTGGCCCATAGCTTTCAATACTTAAGGAAAATGTTGACGAAAGCCACAGAAAGGAGGGAAAATGGTTGTCTTAAGATAGCTGCACAGCCTAAGGCTTCCTGTATCCCAATACCTTGTCCTGAACAAAGCTTCCTTAAAGTAAGGGAAATGAAGCGAAGCGGACCAAGAGGGGCTTATTTAGTGGAGTCCAGAATGGATAAAGTAAAGGCCAGGACGGCTACAAACGGAATAGCTACACCCATTTGAAAGACGAAATCAGCAACAAGTTGATCCATAACTCGTTTGTTCTCACCACTCTATCCCGAAGATACAAGGCAAAGCGCCCGGTCTCTTGTGGTGTCGTTGTGTTCCGTCGTTTCGTTTAGCAAGGGCTAAGTGTAAGATCAGATTCAGGCTAAGTTCTGGGATATCACAAATTTCACCATCGAGAAACGGTAACCCCAAAAAGATGATGTGGTGTTCTAGCGGCAGAAAAAGCACTTTTTGAGCGCAAGAGCACTTCTTTTCATTTCCGAAGCGTCTCTTGATGTCTTACACTCACCTATATCAATCCATTCTTTTAGTCCCGGGTCACTACTTTCCAGCTATGAGGGACAGAACTCCCATTGACAGCCTCCAGGCAGTAGCTCCCGAACAGCTGATTCAATAGCTGCAGATTCTGTAACAAGAACAATGGCATTAGATGCTTCTGATTCAATTCCTTCAACAAAGAGCGGCTACGCACCTAACAATGGATTCTTCCATTCTATGTGCGAGGAGGCCGATTGTGAACAAATCGAGTAAGTGCTGCCCGAGATTGGCTAGCATGAGGATGAGGACAGATAGGCTAAATAGAGGTTAGTTAGCACTAGTTGATTCTAGACCAAAAAATGGTCATTCCTCCTTCCTTTCCAACAAGAAATCGACTGAACCATTGGATTGTGCGCTTGCTTAGTGGCACAGGGCAGTGGTGGATTTATCGTCATCATCGATAAAATGCGTAAGGTTCTGCCAACCTTACCTCATCCGCCTACGAATTTATTCGTTCCAGCGGGCAACCCGGCATACCAATCGAATGCAGTCTCGCGGAGAGCGCTTACGAAAGTATCATCAAAGCGTAGTTTCCTAAACCCAGCCTTAAAATTAGACATGTGCTGCCTAGTGGCCCATTTCCAGTCAAAAGACTGCAGGTTGGATTCATTGAACTTGGGAGGAAAGGCCACTGTTTCCATGTAAAGGGGTATGGGTCGATAATCCCTTTTTGCTGCATTTTACTTTCCAAATTCAATTGAGATAGAGTCTGTTGAAGATCCCTCCGCCCTATTAGTAAAGCTACTTGATCATCTTCAGATTGGCCTATCTCCTTGTGTCGCGAGGGAAGCAAAGTACTCCCCATTTCCTCTAGGCTAGTTCATTACCGGCTAACGGCAAAGAGAAAGAGCGAGTTCCTTAAGATTAAGAAAGCGGGTGCCCCTTAGAAGATGATTGACAGCCAAAGCTTCTCGCTCTTTCCCTTTCAAGTGCCTATACCTGAGAGTTCTTTCCATTAGAAGATGCCAGTCTGACTCTTTACTTTACTTGGTAAAAATCCTTTCTGTGTCCTTCTTGTTCGATTCCAAAGCCCCTTCACTTACCTTTTCTCTTACTTCATTTCATGCTTCAAAGCAGAGTAGAATTCCCGTATGAAACTGGGATCACTGAACTCACTCACTACTCCCTGGAATGGGAATGTGCCTAGACACTCTTCCTCTTTCATGATAAGTGATAAGAAGAAGGTTTCTATATCATACTCAGGTTTCGCAGCTCCAGCTGGACCATGTCTTACCTTCTTTCCAAAGCCGTAAATCACATTAAGAATTCCTTTTCGTTATATGCCTTTTCCGTATCCAAGTTCATTTTACGGTCTGATAGTCACCCAAGGTGCTTTCGAGGGAATTCAAAAAGAAGTAATGATATTTTTTTAAAGTACCCATCCAGATATGAGATTGAGCACAGCTTCATGCCCCATCAGACTGCGATGCCTGCCTTGACAGAGTGCCTCTTTACTATGTTATCTTGAAAGAACTTTGGAATTAGACAAAGAAAGCCTTCCTCATAGGCCAGCCAGGAGCTACAAGCAACTAGAGCGCAGCGATAAGAGCGGGGACACTCATTAGATTAGTGCTCCCCTTCGATCTATCATGGATTAGGGGGAGAAGCAAGCCGCCCTTGTCGAAAGAAAGAAAGATTTCCACTTGCTTCAGACGTAGGGTCTACACCTCCAAGATCCTTGGCAGCACAACCCTTGCTTGCAGTTCACCAGCTCTCTTCTTTTAAGGTCTTGTTTACCGGCCTTGCCTTCACCTTCACCTGCTCACTACTGAGAAAGGGCCTTTAGAGTGGTTCACTTGCTGTAAGCTATTTGTCTACTTTCATCCCATAATCAAGTAAGTCATTGTACCCGTAGGGCTAGTGCGAGTCCCTGTCCCCATTCCCAGTGCGGTGATGAAAGCACTTTCTCGAAGCAGTGAACTTACCCATTTTCCGCTCTATAAGAGATTGGGCATTGCTAATCGCTCTCACTACTGACCGGGGCATCCCTTCTTCACTCATTCACATAGGCTCGCACTCACACCCTTTGCGGCTACTGGCTGGTAACCTTTTTTGACTAAGAAAGTCTTTGCCCGTACGCTCGAGCTCCTTTAAAGTGGTCGCTAACTGTAAGCTATTCGTCAATTGTGGTCTCTATCTGTCTCAGAGTAGTTCCCTGCGGGGCAGTACACTCCTTCCCTATCTGGCGAAGAAAGCTCGCTTCTGCCATTTCACCATGAAGAGGGGAAGTATCTTCCACTGATCCGACAGCCAAACGAAAAGGCATGGCAGATAAGAAATAGCCGGAACGAAAGAGAACGACCCAACTCCAGCCTCCGATCCTCCCATCCGTACCGAGCCGGATAAACCAATCCACTTAATCCGTTCGATGATCCTCGTACCTCCTTCTCGAGGCCAGCCCCTACTACTATCCGTACCTAAGCGAGTGTTCCCCAGCAGTCGGAAAAATCCCTATCTTTCCGAAAGCTTCAGAAGGAATAGAATCGATCGTCTCATCTGCCTACATAGATGGTCAGAGTCGCACAACAACTACTAAATCGGGGGGAAGGGCGTTAAGCATTTCGATAGCGATATGGATGAAAGGGAAGAGGCATGGGCTCTTTTCGTCCTATAGCTTGGGACAAAGAAAGCCGATTACAATACGATGCTTGCCTACCTCTTATATCCTCTTCCCCGTACATTCACTGAATTCTCTCACTCAGGCCTCTTGAGAGGGGGAATTAGGCTGCTGGTAGGTGGGAGAATAGGCTTTTGCTCTTTTAGATTGAAAAGGAACCGACACGTAGTAGTCCGGTCCGTAAATTCCAGCCTTTAAGCCGCTGAAAGGATAGGATATCTACATACGCTGGGGAAAATCATCAACATCATAGGCAAGATTGAAATGCAATCCATTCCACTTTGAAGGTGATCATCGGAACGATGAAAAACCCTTCCTTAGGGCTTTCTCTAACAAACTGATTTCATAACTTTGATAGAGGAATCATTCGAAAGTTCGGATAGATGGAGCCTTAGCCTTTCACTAATAGACAGAAGTTACATAGTTGCTCTACGAAGAGCAGGCAATATTCTTTTCGGACTAAGCCCACTAGAGAAAGCTGCTAAAGCAACTGAAGAAAGAAGCCTAACCGGCTCCCTCCACTCTGCTAGCTGTGCCCACTAGATTAATAAAGTAGAGTTCCGCCTGTCTTTTCTTTTGATGTAGGCTTCCACAGTAAGTATAGTTCCACTCTCATCCTTTATTCTCCTAATACTGATAGTCTTCCTTGCCCTTCTTTCTGTGAGTGTAGCGTGGAAGTATTGGTCTCCATCCTTTTCTGTATCCGTTCAACTCATCCAATTTATTAATATACTCTTCTGCTCTGCGAGCCTTTCATTGAACTGGAAAAAGGATAGCTGCGTCTAGTTCTTCTATGGCCTTTCTTATTCTTTTATCGACCCTACACTTTGAAATTCAAGGCTTTTAGCGCTGCTTTGACAAATCGAAGCTTCTGGGCTACTAAAGGGAACCCCTTTAAAGGTTGCCAGGTGTTTTCTGAAACGAAAGAAGCCTCGTCCACAACATGTTAATAATCTGAAAGGTTTCGGGCTCCTTTCAACAACAAGGCTGAGGTGAACAATGATAGGGGGAAAAGGATATTGTAAGCACTGATTCACCCTCTAACCTTAAGTAAAGCGTCTGCACCGAATCACCGGTAATGATGAAAGCCACAGCTTATTGGGGGTCCAGGTCTATAAACATTTCGTTTTGGATTACTAAGCTAAGTTTGAAAGTTCCGGTTTCTCTACTAATTAGTTGAGTATTGATCTCGTAGAAAATCTTCCACTTTTGTTCACATGCGTGCGCCACCTACGATTTTGTGGTACCGCTCTCTAAACTTTCGAAGAGTCTTCCCTTGAGCTTGGGCACTTATTTATTATATAAAATTATTATTATAAGTTTTAAGGCTTTGGGACAGCGGTGAAGAAAGAAGTACCAACTTCACCACTCGACTGAGTTGGAGAGGAGCTTAAAAGCAGCTCGACTATAAAGAGAGGAGGTGGTTTAGCAACCTCATGAATAAGCATATAGTTCATAATGTCCTTCCGATCCCTGGACTCTTTCTTTCGTAAAGCTTGGCCCTGGAGCGTATACCAGAGTGAATCTAAGCATTCCTTTATGTTTTTGTTGTACCGCCTAGCCCTGCCTCTTGATGACTACTCAAGTCAGGACTAGCGTTCGCACATCTCTTTTGAAAGGCTAAGATGTTTGTACCAGTACCTTTTCACTCTTAGCTTAGGAAAAAACATATTGGTTCTTCTAGGCGTACTACTGAAAACAGTAGCATAAGGGGTCCTCCCATAGTTGGACTGCTTGCTAACGCGGACTGCTAAACCGAAGCTTAAAAGCTGTAGTAGAGTCTCAATTCAAACGATTTTCGTTCTCGAAAAACCAATCGTCCAATGTTGTTAGCCAGTGTACATGAGAAGAGGCTAGAACATCACTTGATGAAAGGGTTGATCAAGAGACCGAAGCCAGTGAGTTTGCGTACTCGAGTGAGGGTACCTTGGTTAAGAGTACTCCGCTTTGTAAAAAGCATCTTCTATAGCAAAGTGTTGAGTCCACCGGCCTGGATGCAGCTCTTTTGCCTTATGCCTTAGGAAAGAGAGATGCTAGCTCTTCTGATCCTAGCTTAAATGATGCTTCTTCAGGTGCAGCAGCTTCTGGTTCAAAGGAGGAGATATCAGCAGCAATTACTAAATGGTGGAAAGTAGTATATTCCATTCTTTTTCTATTCCTATGCTTGATGTTCTTTTTGCTTCTTTCTTTTGTGGTTTCAAGCTTTGCTTTCAAGGATTTTCTTAGCTGTGGGATGGCGTGCCTTGATACTCAAAATGGGCTGCCCGGGCGGTCTGGCGCTTGTGCTTTCTTTCGCCTGGAAAGCGTTGAATGGAATAGTACTGCCAGAACTGGTATGTTGCATGGATGACAACCACCGTGGTTGGACATCCATCTTCGAAAGCAGCTCTGGCGGAAACTCCATAGGCTCTTCGGCCCCGGGCAGGTTGCCTTTGGGCACACCTTAACCTAATCACTCTAACTTTACAAGTTTTCGCTCAGGCGCGCATAAAGTCTTATAGACTACACCAATACAGAGCATTCGAGAGCTGCTACTTCTCTTCCTTCTGTGGTATTTGTCCCTGAGACTAGTGCTACTCCCTGCCTTGCTCATTAACTATGTCATGTAACTAGGCTATCGAATAGCAAAAGCGAGGGTCCGTAAGGACAGCTCGGTACTCGGAAAGCTAAGAATACTTCCTAGGTCCGATCTACAGCTAGCACAATCGGAACTACAACTACTATTACGTTGGGGTGTCCTTTCTACGCTACAGGAATATAATAAGGCTATGCTTTCCTCGCTCCTTTTCCTTCGGACTAGGCAGTCATTCGCTCCCGATTCTCTTGAGGAAGGATGTTGTGGTTGCGCTTGGTTCTTCTCTTTGGGTTTTAACTCCTGCTTTAGTGTCGCTAGCTGCTGTGCACTGAGAAGACTCTATGGTCTTGATATCCGGATAGAGCGATGGTACAGGAAGAACAACCTATTCCTATGTCATTTATCCCTTCGCTGAGTCTGAGTAAAGTAAGAAGGTATAACTCTCCAATACAATATAAAGGTAGGCAGGAAGAAGTTCCGCCACTCACCTGACACAGAACCAATCGGAAAAAGGAAGAGAAGAGCTAAAAAAACTTTAGAGGCGAGACTGACTGCACCCGATTGCCCTGCACAGTCGTCTTAAGCAAATGAACCCGTGGATAAGTAGGCCTTTCTTGCGTACCGATCTTCTGCCGAGTCCCCCCCTCAGCTCACGCGATAATCAGGACAGAGAGAATGGACTTGATTCACCCTTGCCCACGAGCCGTCCGGCAAGAATGAGAGCAAGAATTTCCACGTAGTCCTTCGGACCCTCACTCTCGTCAACTGTACATACGTCACCTTCCATTGTCTTAGCTTTGATTTCAACGTACTCCTTCCTGCGTGCCGGGAAGTTCCATTCCTTACCCTAGAAAGCTGTTGAAGCTTCTTAAGGGAAGGGTATAAAGAGGACTAGTAAGTTGGAAGAAGAAGAAAGGCAAAGGTTTGAAGGGTCGATGTAATTGGGCTCGAGTGGATACTATAGGTCCGGGCAACTTTCTTGAAAAAGAGCTTGAAAGCTCACTGGCACTTGCTTAAGTTTAAGTGATAACTTATGAAACTATCCGGACATAGAAAGAGGCTTGCTTAGAGGACACGTAGGAACTTCTACTCGTTCTGAATAATTCCCTCCCTTATCTCAGAAAGGGCCTTTTCATACACCAAGGCTACGTCCTTGTCGGCAATGACTACATCATCACCTAATACTGCATATCGCTTAAAGCGCTTTCCCCAGGGTATACCTTCTTTTCTTACATTAGCACATTGAATAGTAGCCAAATAGACTGAATCTTACTTCAGAATTGAATTATCTCGAGCAAGATTCCTAGCAGCCTCCAGGGACGGACCCACAGAAAAATCTCTTCTTTCCATGTTCGAGAGATCCCTTGTGAAAGCTTATTGAATCAATAGCAAGGGGTCAACACTGAAGCTACTTCCTCCATTAGCAACAAGTTTCATTCCCCTTCAAGACAGTAGCTCTTCCACCCCTTTTATCCCTGAGATTTCTTTTACAGTTCCCAGCTATCAAATTGAAGCCTTATCCTATTTCGGAAGAAAGGGATAGTGCCATTGACCCAGTTTATATAGGATTCTCTTTCTTTTTCATATCAGTCCTACGCTTACTAAGAAGACTAACTATATGACACAGGGCTATTCTTCTAAAAGATGTAAGACCATTAATAATGAGCGTACCGGGACTTCCATTCAGTTCCCTTTGCTGGCCGGTGCGCCAAATACGAAGAAAGAAGAGAGCAGCAAGTCATGCTCCACATTCGGATACAAAAGGTCTCTCGAGCCCTTTCAAACACCTTCCGAAACAAACTCGTACTTGTGAAAACTAGGTGGTAAATTAGTCGGGATTACGAGCTTCGACCAGGCACACCTCACTATATCCAGCACAGCAAGCTTCCTAAACCAACGAGCGAAGTGACTTTCCATACCAAAGTCAAGTGGCTTTTGCTAGGCACGAAGAATCCACTAGGTACAGCCGGTCACAAGATCCAATTGAAATGAAATTGGCAGTTACAACGAGTGTCAACTTAAGTCAGGTAGCCAAACCTCTAATACCTTGGTCCTTGACCAATGCTATCTAAGCTCGAAAAGAAAGGGTAGGCGACCCCTACCCCTAGGAACAGACTTCCAAGCTTCTTCCCTACTTGCCTACTCTTTGCCTTATGATCCATTATCAAAGGATTTCTCTAAGAAGGGCTCAGCAAGAGCATCTGTTGAGGCGTCAGCGAGCGATTCAGCAATGGCAGACTCCTCCAACAGCAAACTCTTCGATGGCAGATGCTTAGGCAAAAGCGGGATATTCGACTACATCAACTATCATGGCATCCGAGGAAGCGATAGCAGACTCTTACGATTAGGAGATAGAAGGCACGGATACATCAGATTCTTCCGCGGCGGAAAGCAATCTTGGGATTTCTCGTGTTAAGTATATTCTTTTCTTGTAAAGATTCAAAGTAGACGGCATTCCTTTGTCTTGTCAATTCCTTTAAAAGTACTCGCTCTCTTATCTCGTTCACTCACAAAAGATCGATTCCAATCTCGATTCAAGTACATTTACTACATCAAGATCAACAAGTTTCCCTGCCGATTCATCTCGAGAAATTCCTTTCTTTAAGCAGCCTTGATCAACTAACTATACGACACAGTTTGCCACTTCCTCCATTTCCTTATGAATACCGGGTTCGTTCACTCAAACAGAATGAATTGACTTTGAGCCCGGAACAGGCTCTTAATTAAATCACCCTCCGAGTTGAAAACGACTAAGCTTTTTGCCTTGACCTTGACACTAGTCTTAGCCTTTCTCAGGGCACCTTACCTTCTTTCCTTGGCTTGGCGGGAAGGGCCACTAATAGTGGTGCGGTATCTGGGAACTCCTCTTTCGAAATGGGAAGAATAGCGTAGTAAACAGTGACCCTCGGGGAGCTGCTCTTGATGAAGAAGTTTCTCAGCAAATGTGATATTAGCATTCATGTTGGTGATGGTAGTGGTAAAGGATTCATACTCATAAGGAAGACCGGCTAGAGCATGAATGACCATGTCCTTGTTCAACACAGGAGCATTGATATTGATGGCTGCCAAAGCATCACAGATAGCCTTCAACTCACGAAGATAAGTGGCCAGGGGTCCCTTTTTCTTTTCGCATCTCGGATGCTTGGGAGTCTCCTTCTCGGCTTCTTGTAAGCCCTTCTAGAGATTCCTGGTCGAAAAGACTAGCAGCATTTTTCCACTTCTCTGACTCTGAAGACGTCGAAGCGGTTGGCTCCCCCATTTGATCAATTACATTGCCTTCTGTAAGAGCTATTGATCATGTCTGCTAGTATTCTGTTTACAGGCAAGGAACTTTCAACAGGCATGGTACGAGAGGAAACAGACCAGCCTTAGGCCTCTTCAGCTAATAGATGTGTCAAAGACCGTTGCCAGCTACTGCTAGTCGCAAACAAGCCCTTTATATATAATATAACCTTATCTTCTGGGCTAGGAGTGAAATGCCCTCGATCGACTCGGGGCGAAAAGCCCTAATGAAGAAAAAGAATGGTCCTAAGATTGCCTACTTGATCCGGTACTTTATTCTTCCCCAAAAACAGGAAGGTTTTGCCCGGATTTCTTACTATCTTCGGTACTGCTTTTGAGAAGAATGAATCTCAAGTTATATAGAACCTCAGCTCAGGTTCGGTAGGGGGCGTAGGAACGGATAGCGCTCTTAGTTAGCTTAGGAGCGGAGGTACGAGACAAAAAGGGGAGTTTCCCTCGACTAAGCAGTTTCCACTATACCTTTGGCTAATAGTAAGATTTAGTTGTTCCCAGAGGAAAGGAATTTATAGAGTCCGACTTACCTGCGTTAAGCATATAGCACATTCATCAATAGAGGAAGAAGTAGATGGACCATAATCGGATGTGGGAGGATATCTCATACTAGTCAAAAAAAGTACTAGTCTTAACTACTAAAATGGCAGGACAAGCTAATTCATTACTTATCGAAAAATGGAATTTCTAACTAAATGTTAATCCTGTAAGCTTTCGTCGATGGATGGTTCTTTATAATGAGAAAGCAACCGACGTGCCTGAAAAAGGAATGAAGGTAGGCACAGCAAAAGGAGCTGTATAAGGCTAAATAAGGGCAATTCCCCTAGTCTCGTACCAAGGCGCTCTCTTCTGTCTGTTCATGGGGTCGCCCCTTTTATTCGTACTACCTCTGGTCAAGGTCGATATGACGGGAACTTTGGCACACCATACTGCCATGCCGGCTACATACGGGAATCGAACTAATGGGTTTGAGAGCTTGTATTGCTTTTTTGGCAACTTCTACGAAGGCTTGGTTTTTCGCATTCCCATTATCTTGTTTGCTTGTATTGTTCTATTTATAGGGCCCAAGCCCTTTACCACCCCTAAGAACGGTTCTTTCTTTCTTTTTTAGTTTAGTGACAGTTCATCAATAAATTGTCCAAAATAGCGCCTAGCATGCCAATCTTCATAAATTTCATCGTAAATGTGAAATACTTATAAATAAAATACAAAAAAAGAGGGGAAAAAAGATGCAGGGTTCTTTGTCTGCTTGGTTAGTCAAGCATCGACTAAGTCATAGATCGTTGGGCTTTGATTACCAAGGAACAGAGACTTTACAAAGAAAGCCCCAGGATTGGCATTCCATTGCTGTTATTTTATATGTATATGGTTACAATTATCTACGCTCCCAATGCGCCTATGATGTAGCGCCCGGCGGGCTCTTAGCTAGTGTCTATCATATGACGAGAATAGAGTCTGGTGTAGATCAACCAGAAGAGGTATACAAAAAAGTCTTTGTCTCAAGAAAGAATCCTAGGATTCCGTCCTGGGTTTGGAAAGGTGTGGATTTTCAAGAACGAGAATCCTATGATATGCTGGGAATCTCTTATGATAATCATCCACGCTTGAAACGTATCTTAATGCCGGAAAGTTGGATAGGATGCCCCTTACGCAAGGATTATATTGCCCCCTGAAATACAAGATATGCTCATTGAATGATAAGAAACGAATTTCCACTTATACAATTTAAGATATTCAAGGATTATACGTTCTGTTCTAGATTAACCAGAATAATAATAATGGGAGTCTCATTTGTATTTGGGAATTGTTGATAGGCTAACAAAAAAAAGACAATTAGGGATTGGATTTCCACTCATAAAGAAGGAAGGCCGTTAAGGTCTTTGACAGGGTTGTATTTTTGGTGGGATGGTGTTCAAACTCCCGAAATGCAGTTTAGGCAGCGGAAATCAAAAAGAGAAGAGCAAAGATTCCCGACCTAGTTATTGACTCAACCACAAATCTGTTGAATGAAGGTAGCTTGCTTACTCTCAGCCACTAGTTAGACGGAAATCCCTTGACTTCGCTTATGTCCTTATGCAGTAAAGAAAGTGAGGCGGGCTAAGATTCCATTCGAAGTAAGGTAACAGGATTCGATGTTGCACCATCTTCAACTCTTATCGAGATCCGGAGTTTTTCGAGAGAAGGCCCCATTCTTCAATATCATGATTGGGTCGACCAAGCCAGATCATGAGTGAATAGAAAATCGAAAATGTACATAGCTGTTCCAGCTGAAATACTTGGAATAATTCTACCACTTCTACTAGGAGTAGCCTTTTTAGTGCTAGCGGAACGTAAAGTAATGGCTTTTGTGCAACGTCGAAGGGGGCCTGATGTAGTGGGATCGTTTGGATTGTTACAACCTCTAGCAGATGGTTTGAAATTGATTCTAAAAGAACCTATTTCACCAAGTAGTGCTAATTTCTCCCTTTTTAGAATGGCTCCAGTGACTACATTTATGTTAAGTCTGGTCGCTTGGGCCGTTGTACCTTTTGATTATGGTATGGTATTGTCAGATTCGAACATAGGGCTACTTTATTTATTTGCCATATCTTCGCTAGGTGTTTATGGAATTATTATAGCAGGTTGGTCTAGTAATTAGGGGGCGGCCGTTCGGTCGCCTATGATACTAGGACCAATAGGTAAAAAATGGGTTAGTGCCGCAGGTGTTGAACGATATACTCTACACAGGTGTGGGCTTTTACAGGGCTAGGGCTCATAAACCCTTTCTTTCATTCATCAATAGGGCCCTGGTCGGTCGCTTTTCTGGGCCGAGATGGATAAGTGGAAGTCATAAAAAAAAGGATTCGCTGTTTTTTAACTGGCTTTTATTCTTTGTCAACGCTACTAAGGACCTATAGGTTTGCCTTACTTGACTTATGAAAGATAATGAGAATGGGTTATTCAAACAAAAAAGAAAAGGCCCTACTTAGTTTCGCAAGCCTTTGTCATTGTCAGTCAACTAAGTAAGGCCTGAGGCCCCCTTCGAATCCGTAAATCTGAAGAGCATGCCGCAATAAAAGGATGGTCCCCTACGCATTTTTTCCGGAAGGGAAAAAAAGTACCCCCCATCATAGTAAACCTCTCCTTGTGATCGGGATGAGATAGATGCCTCCCAGCCGGGGGGCGGATCAAATCGGAGTTTCCTTAGGTAGCCACCGACCTACAATTATCCTTAAACTCCCGTGCTTGGTTACGAAGAAGCGAACAAAGGTACGCTCGGTTGCTGTCTTGTTCTCTGTCGCGAACTGGGATTGCTCGCCAGCTAGGTCAGATTGAAGCAAGATTTAAAGAGAATATATTACCCTAATTCGGGGACAGGGGGCGGAACGACTTCTCGATCTACTTACTGCAGCCCAGGAATGAATAAAAACGTCGTCTAGGCGTTCCCTCTTGCTCCGATCTCCCCTACGTCTAGGACGTTGTCTGGGCCAAGAGCCATAGTTAGTTGCTGTTTCCATTTGGTTGTTTCTTTCTCATTGTTGATACCGGCAAGACCCAGCCAGATGATGTCTGCTGGTTGGTAGTGAGAGGACTCTTAGTACCTGCATACCCAAAAGGGGGCGCGCTGGTTAAAAAACAATCATTTTTTTTTGTTTCTTGCTTTCCCTTAGCAGCGGGAAAGGGGTCTATCTATCTGCCTAGCTTTGGTAGATTTCCTCCAACGCAATCCACAGAAATTCCACGAATCCCTTGGTGGAATAAGTCCGACGACTCAGCAGCAGTGCGGAATTTAGTTTCTCGTCTGGTGGATCTAATCTATAGTTAGGGGACAATACATACCAAAAGGTTCGAATAAGGAACGCGCATAAGAGTATATAACCAACCCACCCTTCTGCATAACCTATTAACATTAGTGAAGCGGCTGGATGCATAAGGGAAGTGCGTCGTCTCCCAAGGGACTGGGAAAGTCAATCACAGTTGATGGATCCAAGCTGACATTCTTCAAAGGGCCAACGTTAAAAAAGAAATGATTATTAACAACGACGGGGAAGAGTTTGAGAGAATGCTTAGATAGGAGACCTAGAGATCAAATAGAAAAGCAGGGGAGATAGAATGCTTAGATAAGACGAATAGAAGATCCGGTTGAAATCAAGATCTGTCTAGTACCAGATCTTAAGGTGGGAAAGTCCAGATAATGCCTAGAAAACTGGACAATAGGAACTGATCTGGAAGTCCTTTATATATCCATTATGAAATTCTTTCAAATCAGGATACCCTTACCATATTCGAGTTCTATTTGAGGAACCCCTGCCTTTTCCCTTTCCTAAAAATGGAAAAGGCACAGGTCTTTGCCCGGGAGAAAGACATTCTGTATTTATTGAATTTATGAGAAAGGACAGAAAGCCATCCTTCTCAGAAGAGTCGGATGTTATCCCCTAGGAGAGTAGCCAAAGCAGTAGATGGGTCTAAGTACCGATGTCGCGTCATCTTTAATATAAGAGAAAGGCCTAAAAAGATCAGACCTTTCACGGAAGAGTCTCTATCCCATAACAATAGAGTTTTCTCTCGGGAATACCCAATACCAAATAGGGTAGAACCCGTGGGTCAAGCTCTCACTCAACGGAAGGAACTGAAAAAGTTACAAAGCTGTCCCCGCCGCTTTTCACTGATATTTGGTCGAACCAAAAGCGGATGCTCAAAAAAAGCAATCCGAGGCCTACTTCCAAATTATAACTGGCGATTCTATACTTTCTTCTCTATTTGCTGCAGTAAATGAGCGCGGGGCTAGCTCCAAGACTTTCACACCGTCTTTCCATAAAGAACATCTCATGGATAGAGATTACGGGACCCTGCCCTATATTGTGTTGAGTGGTAGAAAAGCCCAAATAACGCATCATAGCAGCCCCCGGTAAAGGAGCTGGTAGCCTATCTTCATTACTTTAGCGAGGAATGACTTTCACACTCTTTACTTTATGCGACAACTAGTCATTTTTTTAATGAATTAGCTGAAGCCCGTTAGGGATGCCCCAGTTTGATTCCTACCATAAATAATAAGTTCGGAGTAGCGAGACTGGGAAGTTGAGAAACTAACTTGAATCGACTTCAAGGGGATTGGCTGGAAAGATAGCACCTGGTTTGAAGACGCTGGTTCGATAGGACCAGGAAAGGCAGCTAACCCTCACTTCTTGTCCCAGAGAAAAATAAACCAAAGAAGAAAGGGATCTTCATTTCACAGAAAAAGTATGCACTGGATATTTTGTCAGAGGCTGGTATGCTTGGTTCTAAACCGAGTGAGACCCCTATGGAGCCAAATCTAAAGCTGTCACCGGATGATGGAGAACCATATCCTGACCCTGGGCGATATAGGCGTATGGTTGGGAAGCTTAATTACTTAACTGTGACGCGTCCAGACATCTCATTTGCAGTTGGTGTCGTCAATCAATTTCTTAGTTCTCCTCGAGTTGCCCATTGGGATGCAGTCACACGTATTCTTCTATATATTAAAGCTGCACCTGGTAGGGGCATTCTGTACCAGAATCATGATGGCAATAATGAAATTCTTGGTTTCTCTGATGCTGACTGGGCTGGTTCACCAATGGATAGACGCTCAACGCCTGGGCTGCTCCGGCGGTGTGGCGGGTCTACTTTCTTTATGTCGGTATGCTGCTACACAAGCAATGAGCGGTAGACTGATTAGCATGATACGGAAAAGGCCTATTGCTGTGAACTCTTTCTCGAAGAACTCGAATACAAGGAGCGAAAAGGCGGGGTTGGCGTTCACCCCGTAGTTTGAGCGAATCGCCTTCGTTAGCTTAGTTCTAAATCCCCTTCTATTGGTCTGAGGGTGCGCCACATGGGAGGCCCTACCGCTTGGTCGGTCCACAAAGAATGAATTTATGTAAATGTATCTGTTGTCACGGAGCCAGCGAAGGACATGAGCATCCCAAAAAACGTACTTTTTTGAAAGCGTAGAAACGCAATCCGCAATCAATGAGACTAACTATACTAATAAAGTAAGACCTTACATACGGAATACATAATATGGCAAAGCAAACATAGAAAGCACAATCAGTATCAGTACGAGTGGGGGGGCCGGAAAGACGAAGAAGAGCTCTAAGAATCCAGCTGGTCAAGAGCTGGCTTTTCCGTCGTGCATCCATCTGTATTGGTCTATAGCAATTGGTGCTCCCGTTCGCATTCATCTCTTGAAGATCCTCCCTTGGCCCTCTTCAATCGGGTGATTACGGCCTGAAGTATCGATAAATGTGGCCTAGGATTTCTATATCGACTTTCATTCACTCCACGCTTGAAAGTCATTGTTAGGTAAAGCATCTCTAGCAGACGCAATCAGTGAATCTTCTTAGTCTCTCGGGGCGAAGTACGAGTGATCAATTCAGATTCGGTATCTGGGCTTTCTTCTGTTGGAGTGAATACCGAATCCCTTGCTTGGTCTGTTGCGGCTAAAGATGATGGGTACATTTGAGCTTGCCAAAACCATTTTATTAGGAGTGAAGCCGGTCGACGTTAAGGAGAGGAGCGAAAAGGGATGGGTCACCAAATGAAGAAAGAAAATGAGTTAGGTCAGGATTAAGAAATAACCGGTAGTAAGGTAAGCTGGGAAACTGCCGTTAATGGCTTTTCTTGCTCGTACTGGGAATGCTGTCTTTAGTCGGCTACCTGCCTCCTACTGCCAAATGTCTCGGTCATTCGGTCAGCTACTATCTATCTATAAAGAAAGCGCTTCTTCCCCATAGGCTCGAGACTGCTTTGCCTGCTCTCGGGCTATCACCTTTTTTAATAAAAAGCCCAGCTTTGGTTGTGCTCTCTTTGGACGTCTACTTAGCGTAATCACGAAGAGCTTAGCTTTTCCTTCGAGGGGATCTGGCTAGAATTTTTACTGTTCTCAAAGTCTTTCTAAAACCAAGTCCCAAAGTGCTTGCTTTCACCCGGGTCAAGGTCAATCCGGTCTCCGTCTGGCAGTAGGTCGCCAAAGAAGTCAGTGAGAGCCCGGAAGTAATGGTAATGAGAAAAGGGAAGCTAGAAAACGAGTACCAGTAGTAAGCGGAATGTAAATCCTATTTCAATTTGAAAAACCTCCCTATTTTACTATTGAAGGCGTGCGCTCCTCTCATCCTTCCTTAACCCCATCTCCAGTAAGAAAGGCAAAAGGGGCAATCGGAAGGGGACTAGGCTCGACACCAAAAGCACGTTGGCTAGGTTGAATTCTCGGTCTGAAGCCCTCGGTCTTGCAAGAAGAAAAGAAGGCCGAAAGCAACTCTCCTTATCACGAAAGAACTCTCGCTAGGATCCAAATCAAAGAGGGGCAACTGTACTTACCCGGTTACAGGAATATGATGAGACAAGGAATTTCTCTTCACCTTTCCGGGTTCTCACTGACTTCTTCTTTTTCCGTTGGTGCAGTTCCTCACCTTGTTGAGTCACTCTGGTTTATTTTTGTTTACCAATTGCCATATTACTTTATAATATTGTAACTAACAAAAGTAGCGCTGTCTCTGACCGCTCAAAGGAAACTCTTTCATCCTCACTACTTCGGCTCATCTGATTTTCTATAATCACGTAAAGATGTGGTAAAAGAATCTCCAAGAATAAAGTAGTCTTACAGGAAAGGGGACTCTTGAAGAAGGGTAAAATCTGAACTCGGAACTAAGCGATTGGCAGCTACTTTTTCTTCTATTGAAGAATGTAGAACTTTTAAAGAATAGGGATCCACGTCGAGCCATCCTTCTCAGCATCAATGGAATCGGCAGACACAAAGACGAAGACAGAGACGAGCTATAAAGTAGTGGAATGGAGGTAGCCCACCCAGGAAAGCACATAGAGTAAGGTTGGCTCTATGCAAGAGAGGAAAACCGCATGGACACGGCTCTCCTTTTGGATAGATCGTCAAGCAATTTACCCATATAGCTATTATCGCGAGGGTGAAATCCAATCGATTCCATCGGGATTGAAACTTGAGAACCTCGAGAACCAAAGATAGAGGAAGATATAAGCAATAGATTGGAATATGAATAGGAACAGCCTTCAGAGAGAAAGAGAAGGCCAGTCCGAAACGATATTGCCATTCCTCGATTAGGGCTCGAAGGGAAAAGGAGTGAAATAAATAGGATAGGCGAAACCTTGGGAGAAATCCAACCTCATAAAATAAAGCGATAGAGCACGGCTAAGCGCTTTGAGTTGAGTGATAGTAGGGCGTGCTAATCCCCGACCTAGGGAAGTGTCAACAAAGGGGGAAGTCCTCTCTTTCGGAGAAGGAGGGGGATCTGCCTTTCGTACCCGTATTTGGAATTCCACTTCCTGAGGTTCTCGATATCGATAGAAATTCTTTATTCTTTCTTCACATCATCAGCCGTCATAGAAGCCACCAGTGCAGATCCTTGCTCATCAGTGAGAAAATGGCTTAGCAATGATCTGATCTCTTCAGTGTCACCACAAAAACCATTGCTATCCGCAGTTCCAAGGAAATTATTGAAAGGCTGCAATAATTCCTTTTTAATCAAAGCTATTAACATACCCTCAATCTCCTGTAGCAGAGATGATAGAGAGAATTCTGCTCTTAGCAGCTTTGGCTAAGACAACTCTGTGAAAATAGCTAATGTTTTGATCACCAGCTTCAAGCCAGTTCACTCGGGATTTCTGTTTCAGAAACTGCTCCTCAGGCAGGATTTTTTGCTTGAGAAATTTCCATTCAACTAAGTCCTCATGCGGACTAGAGAGTAGCTCTTGTTGGATAATCTGCAGTTTATGTCTAGACTCTTGAACTCTATCATGGATTCCATCCTTATTGATTGAGCTTTCTCAGTCTTGGTTTGAAAGCCTTGAGCTTTGATACATGTGACAGCCTTGCACTTCAGTTGCCTTCCAGGATTCTCCAACAATTCGTAGGTAGGATTCATGCCATGCTTAGACCAGCAGTTAAAGAACTTGAAAGTTTAGGGGCGAGAGACCTTACAGAGGAGACATGGTAGGCGATGTAGGCGATTGGTAAGCCAATGTTCTGACTATAGTTCTAGACACAGAGAATGGCATACCGACAAAAAAGACATAAACACGTACAACCATCAAATTAGTAGTCCCATGCATAGTTATTCCAGGTCCCTCCCCCACTCCTGGGCACGCTTCACTAAGATGCCCCCGGCCTCCTCCCCCGGCCGTGGCCTTTCTCTTCCTTGAGAATGGGATAAAAGATCCATAATTTCTACGATCTTATTCCGTTTGTGAGGAGGGGCTGTTCTCAGCTCCAGAGCCCCCTCCAGCCTAATGAGAGTATCTCCTCGCATTCGAATTCGATTAAAAGACGAAGTAAAGTCATCGAGTCTCCGGGAAGAGGATTCAGACGGATTCCCAGAAAAGCCAGTTCAATCATAAGAGGATAAAGAAAGCAAGAGAAGAGAGGGCGGGAAGAACCTCAGTCTGTTGACTAGGATGACTTTCGAAACTCTTTTGTAGACATAATTACAAGGATCAATGGGCCCCCACTTCCGAAAGAAAGAAGACCGGGAAAGACATAGCTTTTGAATCAACGAAGCGCTCTGTCGCCGAAAAAGTTTTACATCGGATAAAGACTAATGAAACTTTCCTTTCAAGATTGGAACGAAGACCAAGAAAGAATAGATCGCCTAGTCTCTAGTATAATTAATTAGTTACTATAGGCAATGAATCTTGTAAGGAGCGGGAAGTATAAAAT